TACGGACCAATCACTATTTTTGTTTCATTTGCTTTCTCATCATTTCGAATCCCTTTTCTAATTTCGAATATATAGATCTCTATATCTGTCCCATGTGAATTCCTTGATTCAATCAATCAATCATATAAAGATTGGGATTATCTTATGGGCACAACACGATAATTCTGATAATCAATCAGTCGAAATAGTAGAAATATTTATATCCTTCTTTTTAATGATACGGATTGAATCGAAATCCTCCTTATTAAAATGAGAAATAATAGATTAATCCAGATATTAATGCACCAAATAAGCACCCGAATATATAGGAAGATATACGCCCTCCTCCTAGATATCTCATTCCTTCTCCTACAAAAAGACCTATAATACCAACTCCAATTGGGATTCCGTCAATTGCCCATTGATCAAATGATTGACTTGATTCAGCTAATCGTCGTATACCTTTAGTGAAAATTATGTCATAATATTGGTCTATATAAGCTCGATGATATGACCAATTATATATGATATTAATTGATTGGTCCGAAATCCTCTTCATCTGAGGATGCGCTCTATTGGGCACATATTGCAATAAGAAGTTAATAGGTCTATATAGAACATAGGCTATTAATATACCTATAAATGCTATACCAATTGAGGCGATTGTATCTGTGAAAAATTCGGACCAATTCTCCGGATGGTTCTTATAGAAAAGGTTCATCGATGGAGTCAACCATTGAGTTAATATATCATAGCTCACTCCTCCTCGAAAAAAAGGGACGCCTATCAATCCAACGAACAAAGTTGATATGCCTAATAAAACTAAAGGCAATAGCATTATATTGCCGGATTCTTTCGGATATGCAAAATCACCTTTCTCGAAGAAGGGATAAGTGACAACAAAGTTTGTTTTATTGTTAGAAAATTGTTCCATTTTTTCCGAAATTTGAAATACTTCTTTGGAGAAGCAGTTATTCGTTCTTGTAAATGGAAACGACATAGAATCAATTCTAGTTCTACTGAATGTGCTGGATTCTTGTCCCCATATAGAAGTGGAATATAACGTAATATTGTCGTTATACGAATTAGTTAAATCTATATTGAAGTCTCCTTCAAAAGTAAGGAGATATATACGAAACATATAAAAGGCAGTTAATCCTGCTGTAAACCAAGTGATCCCCCCGAGAATAGGGGAATATAACTTACTATCACTAAGAATCTGGTCTTTAGACCAGAAACAAGCAAAAGGCGGAATACCAGAAAGAGAAAGTGTCCCTAAAAGAAAAGTTATGCCTGTAATTGGCATATATTTTCTCAAACCACCCATAAGAGCCATATTCTGACTTTTATCGGGACAATATCCAACAATAGGTTCCATGGAATGGATAACTGATCCAGATCCTAGAAACAATAATGCTTTGGAATAAGCATGTGTAATCAAATGGAACAGAGCAGCTCGATAAGAATCTATACCCAGGGCCAACATCATATAACCTAATTGAGACATAGTGGAATAAGCCAAGCCTTTTTTAAGATCTTTTTGAGCAAGAGCCATAGTAGCTCCCAATAGAGCTGTTATTCCACCTATCCAAGAGATGAAATTCATTATTAAAGGTAGAGTTCTGAAAAGGGGAAACAATCGAGCTACAAGAAAAATTCCTGCTGCTACCATAGTAGCGGCATGTATAAGAGCTGAAATAGGAGTGGGTCCTTCCATAGCATCAGGTAACCATACATGAAGTGGGAATTGTGCGGATTTTGCTACTGGACCTAGGAATAAGAGAAAAGCACACGAAGTAGCAAAGAATGAACCAGCTCCATCATTGGCAATGAATTCGTTTAATTTTTCGGACAAATAGTGAAATTCAAAACTACCTGTTACCCAATAAAACCCTAGGATTCCTAATAAGAGTCCAAAATCCCCTGCACGGTTTGTTATAAAGGCTTTTTGACAAGCATCAGCCGCGCTGGGTCGCGTAAACCAGAATCCTATCAATAAATAAGAGCACATTCCTACTAATTCCCAAAAGATATAGATTTGTACCAGATTGGGGCTAATAACTAGCCCTAGCATGGATGCATTGAAAAAATTGAGGTAAGCAAAAAACCTCACGTATGCTTCATCATGAGACATATAATGATCGCTGTAGATCAGAACCATGGTTCCAACAGTAGTAATTAATACTAACATAATGGAAGTAAGTGGGTCAATCAAATAGCCCAAGTCTAAAGAAAAATTCTTATTGATGATCCAGGACCAAAAATATCGATAAATGGGGCCGCCGGTAATTTGCTGTAAGAACAGATTGAAAGAAAGAAGCATAGCTGTGCTTATCATAAAAATGCTAATCAAAGCCCATATACGGCGCAGACTCTTAGTTGCTACTGGGAAAAGTAAGGATCCTAATCCTATTGCCGCAGAAGCTAAAAGCGGAAGGAAAGGCACGATCCGAGCATATTTATATAGGAATTCCATAGGAAGATCAAATAATTATTCAAGATATTTTTCTATTCCCCCCCCCTTCTTGGTTTACAATCCACTAGATCCTGAAGATAATGTTCTAAATAGTAAATAGAAGAGGTCCCGAACCAAGAAGAACGATAGAATATGGATCCCATCCATTTCATACCCCTTTTACTCTTATTTCCTGCAAATACCAGATTTGCATCGATAAATAATAATAAAATATTAGCTAGATGAGCCAGAAGGAATTCTAGCTCCTAGTTTTCAGTCTGGGTACTCAGATATAGAGAGAATTGTGTACATCCAGTAACCCCTTTTTTAGAAAACACTCTCTATCATCTAGTTTTATGAACTAGAGCGATAGAGAGTGTTTTCTAAATTTATTATACTGAAGATGAATAGTAGTGTTTATAATGAGACTTAACAACACCCCTTATGGAGAATATTATGGTTATTCCATAGCCTAGGGTATTAATAGATTGAATATGTTCAAATTACATAATTGCTTTCCACCCGAAACTGAATAATGAATATATATGCAAGAATTGAGATCAAAAGTGAAAAACCCCAAATTGATTAAACTAATCGGTTCCCCAAAAGAATAAAAATGAATCAATTACTTCATTTTTTAATGAAGTAATTCACCGGGCAGTTGTTTTTTATTAAAGTTTTTCCCTCAGAAAGAACTATATAATATGGATAGACACATAGATGTCCTTCACATCGAACTAGATAGCTGAAAAATATTGTTCATTATGGCAGTTCCAAAGAAACGTACTTCTAAATCCAGAAAAAGAATTCGTAGAAATATTTGGAAGGGAAAAGCATACCGAGCCGCAGTAAAAGCTTTTTCTTTAGCTGAATCCATCTCGACCGGCCGTTCAAAAAGTTTTGCGACAGCTGAATCCATCTCGACCGGCCGTCCAAAAGGTTTTACGACAACTAAATCCATCTCGACGGGTCGTTCAAAAGGTTTTTATTACACGGCAAAGGAAGAGCCCTCTGGATCATCCAAATAAAATAGAAATCCATCAATGAATTGGATTGTGCGTAACACCAGCAAATATACTACACCCTTCAGGACCCTGAACAACGAACAGCGACGGGAAGGGAAACCTTTTTTATTTATTCAAGGTCGAGGCACTTGCAAGGGTAGTCGGACGAAAGGGACACGGTCATAAATTAGGTATAGTACAGCCGCCCTCACCGACCAATTTTTGTACATAGAAGATTTATCAACCATTCCAAAAAAATCCTGAGAAAAGAAGAATAGAAAAACTTTAGCCCTTTTCATTTTTACATGTTTGAAATCTAGCTGCTCTGATTCCATCTAGATAATTCTTATCTATATATTTTTTAATGACGAAACTGAATGGGATTATTTCTCGTCTTTCGGAGCAGCGGGATTTGAACCCACGACTTCCATCACCCCAAGATGGCACGCTACCAAACTGCGCCATGCCCCGTTATAACGACCAATATTACATTGATTCAATCAAGAGCATCAAATGGAAAACACCAAAGTATGCAAATCTATTGACAATTTGTGATATATATCCTTATAATGTTGAGTATCAACAAGCCGCCATGGTGAAATTGGTAGACACGCTGCTCTTAGGAAGCAGTGCTAGAGCATCTCGGTTCGAATCCGAGTGGCGGCATTCTGGGTATAAGATACCATGGATTACATCCCTGGCCTATAGATTAGACATACTATCATTGTTAGATTATGTCTATAGTTTCATGACAAATCAGCCGATTTGCTATTTGTCTCATCATTCCTATTCAAAATCAAATTAAGAAATGGGTTTATTATGATATTAATCACATTAGAACATATACCAGCTCATGTCTCTTTTTCCCTTATTTCTGTTGTTACTGCCGTTTATTGGGTAACCTTAGTTTATCAAATTGAAGAACTAAGTAGTTCGGGGGGAAAGGGCATGATAGTTACTTTTGTTTGTATAACCGGATCATTGGTTACTCGTTCGCTTTATTCGGGACATTTACCGTTAAGTAATTTGTATGAGTCATTCATGTTTCTTTCATGGAGTTCCTCTTTGATTCATATAGTTATAGATATATGGAGCCGGGATACTCGGTGGTTAGGTGCGATAACTGCAACAAGTGCTATGTTGACTCAAGGGTTTGCTACTTTAGGTCTTCCGGAAAAAATGCAGCAATCTGCAATGTTAGTACCCGCTTTACAATCTCATTGGTTAATGATGCATGTAAGTATGATATTGCTTAGTTATGCAACTCTTTTATGTGGATCGCTATCATCAATAGCGTATTTGATCATTACGTCTCAAATAAATCGAAAAATTGTTCTTATTACAAACAATTGCTTTTTACGGTCCTTCCTTACCAATAAAAATGGATATTCACGCGATCAAGAAGAAAATGATTTGGAAAACGCTTTTAATTTTCCATTGACGAATTCCCGTCAATATCAAATGACTTCCCAATTAGACCATTGGAGTTATCGTACCATTGGTATAGGGTTCTCTCTTCTAACCATAGGTATTCTTTCTGGAGCAGTATGGGCCAATGAAGCATGGGGATCTTATTGGAGCTGGGACCCCAAAGAAACTTGGGCATTAATTACTTGGACTATATATGCTATTTATCTACATACTAGAATAAATAGGGGTTGGCAAGGTGAGAAACCGGCAATTGTAGCTTCTCTAGGATTTTTTATAGTTTGGATCTGTTATTTGGGGGTTGATCTATTAGGAATAGGTTTACACAGCTATGGATGGCTGGTTTAGCATAAAACCATAAATGGAATAAATTCCCGCAGGGATAGAATAAATAGAATTATTTAGTTATTATGGATAACTGAGATCAATACTTAAATTGTCCAAGTTATTTCAAAAGGTGATTATAGAATCGTAGAATCACTACTTGAAATAACTTGAACTTTCTATTTAGAAAGAAAATACTCTCCATTTTTTTCTATTGAGATTTCACAAAGAAAAGAAGACAGCTAGATTTTTTAGCTAGATATCAAATCTATCTTCCGGTACATTTTTTTAGCTATTCATAGAAAGAGAAAGATCCAGAGAAAATGGCCTCTACCTTATAATTGTATAGGAATAAAACTAGATCGGGATAAAGACCAATACCTAATATGGGTAGAAAAACACATATCAAAATAAAAATTTCGCGTGGTCCCGAATCCGTGAAATAGGGGTTCGGGACATTCAAAACCTTATATCCAAAGAACATTTGGCGTAACATAGATAACAAATAGATGGGGGTTAATATCATGCCAACTGCGGCTATTGTAATAATAATGATTCGAAAGGTTGAAGAATAATAATTACTATTAATTATTCCCAAAAATATCATAGATTCTGCTACAAAACCACTCATTCCTGGCAATGCGAGAGAAGCCATTGAAAAGCTACTGAACATAGTAAATATTTGAGGAATTGCTATACCAATTCCTCCCATTTCGTCAAGGAAAAGAGTACGTATCCTATCGTAACTGGTTCCTACCAGGAAAAAAAGTGCAGCACCAATTAATCCATGAGAAATCATTTGCAAAATGGCTCCATTGAGCCCTATATCTGTCAGGGAACCAATTCCTAGAATTACAAAACCCATATGAGATATGGATGAATATGCTATCCTCCTTTTCAAATTACGTTGACCCATAGAAGTTAGGGCTGCATAGATAATTTGCAACGCCCCTATTATTACCAACCACGGGGAAAATAAAGAATGCGCATGAGGTAGTAATTCCATATTGATTCGGATCAATCCATATCCTCCCATTTTCAGGAGAACTCCGGCCAAAAGCATACATGTACTATAATGCGCTTCTCCATGAGTATCCGGCAACCAGGTATGTAAAGGGAAGATTGGCAATTTGATTGCATAAGCGATAAAGAATCCTAAATAAAAAACTATTTCGAGTGCTATGGGATAATGTCTATTAGCCAATATTTCCAAATCAAATGTGGGCCCATCAGAGCCATAGAGACCCATACTTAAAGCCCCCATTAAAATGAAAATAGAACCACCTGCAGTGTATAAAAGAAATTTTGTGGCCGAATATAAACGTCTTTTACCCCCCCACATGGATAGAAGTAGGTAAACGGGAATTAGTTCCAACTCCCACGTGAGAAAGAAAAGTAAAATATCTCGAGAAGCAAATAATCCTAATTGGCCGCTGTACATTGCCAACATCAAGAAATGCAACAATCGTGCATTTCGAGTAACTGGCCAAGCGGCCAAAGCAGCTAAAGTAGTAACAAACCCCGTCAATAAAATCAGTCCAATGGAAAGTCCATCAATTCCCAGTTGCCAATGAAAATGAATAAGATCTATCCAATTGTAATTCTCTTCCAATTGGATTAATGAATTATCCAAATTGAAATGATAACGGAATGTATAGGTTATTAAAAGGAGCTCTAATAAGCAAATACCCAGAGTATACCATCGAATAATCTTATTCCCTCGATGGGGAAATAATGGGATTAACAAACCCGCAGATATGGGCAAAATCACAATTATGGTTAACCAAGGTAAATTGCTCATAATAGCAAGCAAAGATACTTCCGATATCAAAACCCATGCTCGAGATCTTGGTCGAGTATGGGTTTTGATCAGTGAAAGAAAAAAGGAGGAATTCAAAATAGGTATGGGATAGATCTAACCATTTTCATTGTGCATATGGGTCAGTAAGCTAGACCCATACTACGAGTTGTTTCATGCCATAAATAAACACGTACACTTAAGAAATCCGTTGGACAAGCGGATTCGCACCTCTTACAACCTACACAGTCTTCTGTTCTTGGAGCAGAAGCAATTTGTTTAGCTTTACATCCTTCCCAAGGTATCATTTCCAATACATCTGTGGGACAAGCCCGTACACACTGGGTACAACCAATACATGTATCATAAATTTTGACTGAATGTGCCATTGGATCTAAGAACTCCCATTAGTTTTTATGTAAAAAGTTTTCATTATAGAAGGTTATATAATGAATATATGGCCAATAACAAAATGGCCAATAACAAGATATTATTGAAAATAAATAATATCATTGATTGTACTATCTCTGTTGTCCCTATTGCATCATCCAGGCAATTTGTTCAATATCAATCATGTTCCCGATTGATCGTAACACTATATCTATCTGTACAAAATCCAGATAGGATATATATGTAGATTCATTATTAGATAAATAGACCTATTATCTATTTGAATGAAATAGAGAGATAGATTGAAAATCTGGGAATGTTGCTATGTTACCATTTTAACAAATTAAATTGATCAATACGAGTTGATTTTCTGTTCCGATATATTGCCAGAACAATAGCTAATCCAATAGCTGCTTCAGCGGCTGCAATAGCTATAACAAAGATCGAGAAGATATCTCCCTTTACTTGCAGATTATCAAAAGAATCTGAGAATGTTACTAGATTTAAATTCACCGCATTCAGTATTAGCTCAAGACACATAAGCGCTCGAACCATGTTCCGACTTGTTACTAGCCCATAAATACCCATAGATAATAAATAAGCACTTAAAATAAGTGCATGTTCGAGCATAATAGATTAACTCCTCATACCTCGGTTTGTTTAGATATAAACAAAAGTTCTATCAAGTTTCTTTTTTTGATTATCCAATGAATTCAAATATTTTTCCATGATCTATAAGGATCGTACTTATCCTAATAACACGCAAGAGAAGTTTTATTTGCAACTTTTTCTTCAAACTATTTCTTCTCGGCGAGCTATAGTAATAGCTCCTACAAGAGCAACTAGAAGAATTATAGAAATAAGTTCGAATGGAAGAAAAAAATCAGTGGATAAATGAGCCCCAATACGTTGAACATTGTTCGTTAAGTCTCGTTCCAAAATTTGATCTGATTTTTTAGTCAGAGATATTCCGAACCATGATATGTTCAGTATAATAGTCACTAATGAACAAAAAAGAATCGTACAAACTATTGAAGTGATGCTATCTCCTACGGTCCAGGGAGGAGCAGATTTTAGATACTTCTGGTTATTTATCAACATAACAGCGAATACAATCAAAATATTGACAGCTCCTATGTAGATCAGGATTTGTGCAGCAGCTACAAAATCCGCGTTCAATAGAATGTAGAATAGGGATATACAAGCAAGAACTAGTCCCAAGGAAAGCGCAGAATAAATTAGATTAGTAAATAATACTACTCCTAGACCTCCTAATATGAGACCTAGCGTTAGAGGGGCCAAAAAAATATCATATATGGGTTCAGGTTGATTCATTATGTGCATCAATAAGTTTGAATATTATTCCTCATGATCTCATTCACTAAAGAAAAAAGTGACCTCATTTACCTATACCTATTTGGTATACTCTATATAAATATGGGTACTTCAGATATTTAAGTCTGGAACTCGATCAATCTGAATAATGGGTATTAGTTATTGAATCAGAATCTTTTTTCCCTAGTTCCTTCAGATAAATAAGTTGAACTCGGAATTGTTCGAATTGTTAAATCTTCAATGACCGATATTGGCAAACGTCCCAAAGCGACATGATCATAATTTAATTCATGGCGATCATAGGTTGAAAGCTCATACTCTTCTGTCATTGACAGACAATTTGTGGGACAATACTCGACGCAATTCCCACAAAAGATACAAATTCCAAAATCAATACTATAATTTTGTAATCGTTTTTTTCCAATATCTCTTCCAAAATCCCAATCAACGACGGGTAGATTGATCGGGCATACACGAACGCATACTTCACAAGCAATACATTTATCAAATTCAAAGTGAATCCGTCCGCGAAATCGTTCTGATGGGATCAATTTGTCATAGGGATACTGAATAGTAACAGGTAAACGATTCATGTGATATAAGGTAACCATAAACCCTTGACCAATGTATCTCGCAGCCTGTATTGCTTGTTGACTATAATTTCTAAACCCAGTCACCGTGGAGAACATGTGGCAAATCTCCTTAAATAATCATTTGCTAGAGAATTCTTTCTCTTCATAGATTTTATCTATCCATTTTTTTGGATTATTGCAAAACCCAAAATACGAAGAAGAAATATTGGGTCACAATAAAATAAGTTGGAAAGAAGCTGTAAGTAATAGATTGCCCAAAGCGATAGGTAAAAGGAATTTCCAACCAAGATCCAATAATTGGTCTATTCTTATCCTGGGCAAGGTCCACCTTGCCGTGATAGAAAGAAATAAGAACAGATAAGCTTTAGCTAATAGAATTAGGACCCCCATCATTATATTAATGATCTCGCTAATTCCAGAAATAGAATCCCATTCAAAATGTTCCAGAATGGGTATTAATGGAATTGAAAAGTTCCATCCGCCCAAATAAAGAATTGTTACAAAGAATGCAGAAGCTAATAGATTCAAATAAGAAGCGACGTAGAACAACCCAAATCTAATACCCGAATATTCAGTTTGATAGCCCGCTACCAATTCTTCTTCCGCTTCTGGTAGATCAAACGGCAATCTCTCACATTCTGCTAAAGATGAGATGAAGAAAGCTATAAACCCTATGGGTTGACGCCACAAATTCCATCCTAAAAACCCATATCTGGACTGTGCTTCAACTATATCAATTGTACTTGAGCTGTTGGATAATTATAGTCGACGGGAACATCGCTGTTCTCCTCTCTATTCCAAAACCGTACGTGAAACTTTCGCTTCATACGGCTTCTCGATGGCCATTGGGGAATAAAAATAACAATATATAAAGTAAAAAAAAGCATCAGAATGTTAATACATTTTGGACCAATGAGATTCTGTCTGCTATGAGCTTTTGAACCTATCTTAAGCTTCACTACTTTTTTTTCTGGGAGAGGGGGAACTGTGTAAAGCATTACTTCGTTCTGGATAGTCCTTCTTTTTACAGTAGATAGAAACATACTTTAGATCGGGGTTCTGGGGAAGTACTACTTGATCATCCCTACCAATGACAAGTCCTCATTGTCATCCCATTTCGATGGAAACATCTCTGATCTGGAAAGAGGTTGGTCTTTCTCACTAATCTTTCTTATATCTTGGTGTTTCTCATCACCTACCTTTGCTCACTTTTCGGTATGTATGATAGTAATTTCATACATTTTTTTTGTTTTGCCTTCCCGCTGTTGGGCCCCGATGACCAATATATGAACTGGGTATACAGTTTTCACTGATTGCGCATGCTTTCACTCTTGTACATGGGGAATGGGACTCAATCATCTTACTGCGGATTCATAAACTGTTTGATCTCACCCATATGACCATCTAGTTTTTCGACCGGAATGAAAAATCAATATTCATCCCATTCATTAATTTCTCCTTCTTTCTTCTAGAAAGAAGACAAAAACAATCTCATATTCCAACGGATCACACGTAGAGAAATAGATAACACACATAAAGCTAAAGGAATTTCGTAACTAATAGATTGAGCGGCAGCTCGGAGACCACCTGAAAAAGAATATTTATTATTTGATCCATATCCTGCTATAAGTAGGCCAAGGGGGGCAATACTGGAAACAGCGATCCAAAAAAAAACACCTATACTAAGATCAAGTAGAACAATGTGGCGGCCAAAGGGAATTACTAAATAACTTGGGAAAATAGGTATAACCACTGCAACTGGTCCAATACTAAATAAACAAATATCTCCCCTAGATGGAATAATATCTTCTTTTAGAAGTAGTTTAATCCCATCTGTCAAAGCTTGAATAATTCCTAAAGGACCCGCGTATTCAGGGCCAATACGTTGTTGTATTGCCGCAGATATTTTTCTCTCGAGCCATACAATAACTAATAATCCTATCGTAATACCCAATAGAAGAATAGTAATGCCAATTAAAATCCATATAAGACTAGAGATTTCTTTTGAAAACCCCAATCGAGAAGAGAATTTGATTGCTTGTTCTTCAAAATCCGCTATATTAATTACCATTTCAACGGTCAACCTCTCCCATAATGATATCTATACTACCCAAAATCGTCATGATATCGGCCAATTTCCTCTTTTTAACCAGTTGAGGGGGAATTTGCAAATTAATAAGACCAGGTGGACGGATTTTCCATCTCCAAGGAAAAATGCTGTCATCTCCCATTAGAAAAATTCCTAATTCTCCTTTGGGAGCTTCTACTCTTACATAATGTTCTTGCTTTGACAATTCAAAAGTAGGAGAAGCTTTTTTACTAAAAAATCGGGATTCAAAATCGTTCCATTGTGAATCTTTTCTCTTATTGAGACGTCGAGCCTCTAAATTCTCATAAGGTCCCCCTGGAATTATTTCTAGAGCCTGCCGAATGATTTTTAGGGATTCTTTCATTTCCCCGATCCGTACCAAATAACGAGCTAATGAATCTCCTTCTTTTTGCCATTGAATTTCCCAATCAAATTCATCGTAACATTCATAATGATCCACTTTACGAAGATCCCATTGGATTCCAGAAGCTCGTAGCATGGGTCCTGATAAACTCCAATTTATTGCTTCTTCTCTACCAATAATACCTATTCCCTCCACTCGTTTCAAAAAGATAGGATTGCGTGTAATAAGTCTTTCATATTCCGCGACTTTCGGTAAAAAATAAGTGCAAAAATCCAAGCATTTTTCTATCCACCCGTAGGGTAAATCTACAGCTACCCCCCCGATACGGAAATAATTATGCATCATTCGCATACCGGTGGCAGCTTCAAATAAATCATATATCATTTCCCTTTCTCTGAAAATATAAAAGAAAGGAGTCTGTGCACCAATATCAGCCATAAAAGGTCCAAGCCATAACAAATGAGAAGCTATACGACTCAACTCTAGCATAATCACTCTGATATAGCTAGCCCTCTTAGGTACTTGAATATTCGCCAATCTTTCTGGTGCATTTACCGTTATAGCCTCTGTGAACATAGTAGCTAAATAATCCCATCGTGTTACATAGGGGAGATATTGGACAATTGTTCGGTTCTCAGCAATTTTTTCCATTCCTCTATGCAAATACCCTAATATGGGTTCACAGTCAATAACATCTTCACCATCAAGAGTAACAATAAGTCGAAGAACACCATGCATTGATGGATGATGAGGACCCATACTTACCCTCATGGGGTCTTTCTCCGTGGCAAGCATAATAATAAATATCCTCCGATTTGTTTTAGAAATCGATTAGAAAAAAATGACTTATTAGTTTAGTTAGGATCCGAATTTTCATGAACCAAAATGGAATTTGAGAACTTCGTTAAAATCAACGTGTTTTTAGTCCACGAATACCTAATTGACTGATTAAATCATTGTAACGATTTATATCTTTTTTGGACAGATAAGCAAGAAGTCGCGTGCGTTTACCCACGATTTTACGCAAACCTCTTTGAGTTGAATAGTCTCTTCTGTGCAGTTGCAAATGCTGGGTAAGTCCTATAATTCGATTGGTTAAATAACCCACCTGAGATTCTACAGATCCTTTCTGGTCTTTAGGACCCAAAGATGAACGAATGGACAAATTTTTTATCATAAAAAGATAATTCCTCCTATTCAAATAATATGGATTTATAGTCAGAAAAAAAGAATGAGATCCTTTTATTTTTGTTCTACGAAAGCGGGCGTGGATTACGCCTTAAAAAATGAAAGGCGGGTATGAAGTTGAGGTGGTCCTCCATACAGCCGATAAATCCGATATTTTATCAGCCAAATGCGACTAAGGAAATAGTTTAATAAACTTAGAGTATCCCGACGCGTTTCCAGTATCGCATTTGACTGTTGATCCAATTTTTCCAACGGGAATAGACAATTTCCTATTTTATGGTAGATAAAATCTCCATCTGGATAACGTGACGCTATTGCTGTTGGATAGGCCCCAAACTCCATTCGATTTGACACACCAAATTAAGATCGAAACCCCATTAGGTTGGACTGGCTGCACCAAAGTATCATTGGTTCCTTTTTACCAGATCCCCTCGTAGTTCACTCAAACTTTTGTAATGGTATGTATTATGTACATATTAAATATACTCTATTATTCCTAAATTTCCAACCTAGGGTTATTTTTTTCTCTACTCGCCCAGATCCAATTTGGCATTTTCTGCTCAGGATAGAGCGGTTACCCTTTTTTTGTCACCTTATTTCTTTTCTAGGCAAATTTTCTTTCTGTTCAGCCATCTAATCCACCCTTCCTCGGAAGAGAGAAGAGTAGATTAGATGGTTTGTATTTCTAACCGAACAAACTTTTTATTAATCAAAAAAAACACCTAAAAAAAGTTATTCTTTCTTTAACGCTCTTTTTTTTTATTCTGTTGCAAAGCAGTAAAATGGTTTAAAGTATAACATTCTTCTGCTTTACAAGAGTTGGCATAAAATAGGAGTTTTTTTATTATAGAATGCATCAAAAATAGCAGTTTTCTCATGTATTTCGTAATCAAACATAATAAATTCTCCCAACTATTCCAATTATCCATTTTTGGATACATACGTACTTTCAAAACAGTACGGCTCCTATTGCTATTCCACCAATATCTATTCATGCAAATAAGATCCTCTACTCGATAGCGGGGCCAAAGAAAACGTTTCATTTTTTGTGTTGTATCTATGCCAACACATTGGTCTTTTTCCATTAACTCCTCATCACTCTGTACGTATTGCTTACCGTTGGAATATCCCGTACTTCCTCCAGCTAGATTGTTTTCAAGATTCAAACGATTAAGAATTCGGAATTCTCTGCGGCGTCTTGGAAGCAAAATATCTTCGAAAATCAGGGAACTTGAAATTTTTTCATTAAGAATGGATCGCGCAGATCTATCAGAAAGATCTACATATAGCCCTTCCCGAATCCTATTATTTGATTTAAAGACTTTAATGTCTTTTAATACCACAGAGAGATAAACAAGAGGGTCTAACCACATATTGAACAACATTTGATCGACTAGGGATCGGTCGTTGTTGCACCCTAATAATGCCCAATGGTTAGGGCAATCATTGAAACAAAGACAATTCGCCACATGTTTTAATATTTTCTTTTCATTCATTAGGTGTTCTAGTTCTGGATACTTTTTGGAGTGGAATTTATGGAGAAATACAACCACGTCTGTGGCGTCATTTAGGTTACAAATTTTAGTTAGGTGACGTAGCGCCCTTGTTGAAAGTGGAACTTCTTTATGAACTTTCCGGTTTTTTGCAGAAATTTGTTCGTCTTTATTTGCAGAAATTTGTTCGTCTTTATTTGCAGAAATTTGTTCGTCTTTATTTGCGGAAACTTGTTCCTCTTTATTTGCGGAAACTTGTTCGTCTTTATTTGCAGAAACTTGTTCCTCTTTATTTGCAGAAACTTGTTCCTCTTTATTTGCAGAAACTTGTTCCTCTTGAGCAGGTTTAGCTTTATCTGCTTTAGATTTATCAGATTTCTCATTCTTAGCTTCATCTTTTTTAGATTCATCAAAAAGTAAAAATTCCATTGTATTTGCGATATACTCATATTGGGAAAGAAACCACACTTCTTGTTTAAGCAAGGGAAGACCACCATTTCTACTAATACGTTCGGTCTTTATTTTCGCACCAACCCTATTGGCCTGTATCCATATATTTTTATTATCCCCTTTTTCCTTTTCCCATCCAGGGTTCAATTGAACCTTCAACTCGTTGTATACATTTCTATCACTATCCTTCCTTTTTTCTTCGTGACCTTGTCTTTTTGGTTGTTTCTCTATCGCTTTTTTCAGATCTGAAAACACAAAATTTAAAGTTTTCAGTTTGTTCAGTTGTATTGTAGGAAACCTATCTAGCTCTGCTACTTCATTCAGAATACGGTTGAAATTTAACCAAAGTCCAATCTTCCAAAAATACAATTCAGACATACCTGCCCTTTTCAGACAAATGAAATGAAAAGCATCAATTGCTTCTGCGAGTTTTTGTTTATATGCTATAATCTCCGCTGTTAGTTTATCCTTTTCCATCACTTTATTCAAAGGAATAAAGACAGTATGGTCCTTACGTAGATAATCCCTCAGAGGTACTTCATAATCAGCTTCACACTCCGTTTGAATCTCAGTCTCTTCTGCTGTTGTCGGTTGTTCGACAATCTGTGCCTCTTCTCTTATCAATTTGGAAATCTCCTCTCTTATCAATTGGATTTGGGTTTCTCGAATTGCTTCAGGTTCTTCTGGGCTTATTTCAGTTTTTCTCAAAATTGGGGGTTTCATTTCTTTTTCTAGGAGCTTCTTATGTTTTTCTAAGAGCTTCTTACCTTTTTCTAAGAGCTTCTTATCTTCTTCTAAGAGCTTCTTATCTTTTTCTAAGAGCTTCTTATCTTCTTCTAAGAGCTTCTTATCTCCTTCTAGGAGCTTCTTATCTTCTTCTAGAAGCTTATCTCCTTCTAGGAGCTTCTTATCTTCTTCTAGAAGCTTATCTCCTTCTAGGAGCTTCTTAGCTCCTTCTAGGAGCTTCTTATCTTCCTCGAGGAGCTTCTTATCTTCTTCTAGGAGCTTCTTAGAAATCTTCTTCTTTTTCACTACCAATGCAAAAGAAACCTCTGGTTTTAACCACGGCAATTTCAGATCGGATTTAGCGTAAACTTTGTTTATAAAATTATCCATATGGGGACTCAGATTATCCAAAGAAGCATTTAGTTTATTTATGTTATCTCTAATCTTGTTTATCTTATTGTGATCTTTCACTTTCTTCGCTCTCTCTTTACATAATTCGGAGTAATAGGAATTGAGCTCGGATAAATATTGATCTACAGGCAAACGCATTTGACAATACTCAATAAGGGAAGTTATATCGGAACGAATAGTTTGAATCACCCCCGAAAGTTCTAGATTTTCGGCGAATATTGGGAAAAACCAATAGGATTTTAAGAATTTGTAACCATCTAAAAATTCAATCAGCAAATTCTCATCCATTTTACTTTCGTTGGATTCAATATCCATTCTACTCTCATTGGATTCAAAATTGGAAATGAAACTATCTAAGGATTGATCGGTTTTAAATTGATTAAATTGAGCGGTTTTAATTTGATTAAATTGATCGGGTTCCATTTGATCAATTGGATTGGTTTCATTTTCATGAAACCGATCGGTTTCATTTCTATTGGCAAAGATATCTATGTGATACAATTTTTCTCTTCTAATTCCTGTACTTTTTCCTTTTTTATCCGGTTCGTTATCATTTCTCTCATCACTCTTATTCAATTTGTTATCATTTCTCTTATCACTCTTATCTAATTCGTTGTCACTTTTCCCATCACTCTTATCCAATAAGATGTCACTTTTCCCATTACTCTTATCCAATTTGATGTCACTTTTCCCATCGCTCTTATCCAATTTGATGTCACTTTTCCCATCACTCTTCCTCAATTCTGTTTTATTCCATTTTTCCTTGTGCAATTTTAAATCACTTTTATCCAATGTGAAGAAATTTGATACGAGACTCTTCCGAGTTTTTTTATTGGTATTAATATGATCTGGTATGTCTCTTACCACCATCTCTTGTATTAAATGTCTGTGAATATGCTCTTTCTCGGAATCCAAAAAATTATAGGCTAATAAATCATATCTATAACGTTTATTCCATTTCTGGAGCATTCCTATAAAAGATTCAAATTCGCGCTTATGCTTATTCGTACATTGGTTACTAAGTTTATTTCTTCGTTTCTGGGGTGCTATTCTAGACCATATCTGTGATAATCGGGAACCTTTGGGTTTTACTACTCTATACCCATAACAAAAATTTAACCATTGTTTCCAGTGGTTCATCCTTAAATCTTGTGGTTGCTTAGATTCCAATATTCCTTGTATTTCTAGTAATTCCTTAATATTTTTTTTAATTAAAGGGGATGATGTTCTAGATTTTAGTAAATCTTTAGCATAAGACTTGTTCATTGTCCTTATTTGCCACATCTTGTGAAATACATACGCTTGAGAAATTTTATCAGGGCCAATTTTGAAATCTTGTTTCTTTTCGGGATTTAAAATTGTATTTGAATCATTATTCGGAATTGCTGCAATTTTCCTTTTTAGTAAATTAAAAAAATGGAAAATTGAATCGATAAGATTCATAACACTTAGTTTTAAATTAATAACTATAAGTTTTTTTCTCAAAAAAAGCTTCTTGAAATAGCGAGAATTTCGATCAATACCGAATCGAACGCTTTTTTTTCGATCAGTTATTTCCCGAATCCTTTTTTGGACCAACTTATCTTTCAATCCGGATCCTATATCATAAGAATATTGATCAATTTCCTTCTTCAATTTGGCGTGAATATCTAAGTTCAACAGATACTTTTCTGTAATCTGTTTCATATCCTCATTCCTTTGTTTCATTTTGGTCTCGTCCTTCCTTTGTTTCATTTTGGTCTCGTCCTTCCTTTGTTTCATTTTGGTCTCGTCCTTCCTTTGTTTAACCTTGGGCTCCTCAGTCCTTTGTTTAACCTTGGGCTCCTCAGTCCTTTCCTTAAGATTTAGTCGAGTTTTCATTCCAAATTCATGCTTAACCCTTGGTTTAGCCTTAATCTGTAATTGAGAAGGAATCCGTAATTGAGAAGGAACTCGATCATTCATTTCATCATCGTTTATAACCTTTTGATCTGGTTTAAGTTCGGATTTTTTGATCCATTTAATCCCTTTCAGCACTCGCCCTAGCAATTTTTTGCTACGTTCTAAAACTCGTTCCATCGATTCTTGGATACGTCTTATCCATTTCATCGTACGTTCTATCACTCGCCCTATTAATTCTTTTATATGTCTTATCCATTCATCGAATTTGATAAATCTTATCAACTCTTTTATACGTCCTATTACTCGCCCTATCGATTCTTTAATACGTCTTATTAATTCTTTGATAAGTGCTATCACTGGTCGCATCAACGAATTAATACGTTGTATCATTTGTTTGATACGAGGTCCCCAGAATCTTTTAATAGGTCCGAAGAATTCTTCCCAAACTTTGGACAGATCCTCATTCTTCTTATGTTCAGAATCAGAGGTTGTGCCAGAGAAAGGTTTTTCAGTTAATACCATGGGATTCATCGTTAAATAACCAGCATCGCCTTCAGAGTGCTCTTCATGCCAAGGTTTAAAGCGAAAGGGGGATAGAACCTTTACTTGCATTCCAACTTCCCAAAAGTCTTCTGGGTATTCTGTTTCTGAATATTCAACACCATCATAATCGCATATGACATACATTTCTCTCGTCCAATCATTCCAATCTTCCTTCAATTCGGGAAACTGAAATAATAATGTACGAACAATATTCTTCGTTATTATGAACAAAGGTACTAGTATAAATTTTCTTACATAAAGAAGAATGATTAAGCACACACTTCTTATGATTTGAATGAATTCCTCATCCATCCAAGTCAATTCCTCCAGGCGAGTCCGTTCTGTGCTAGTCAGAAATGGGTTATACATTTTACGAAGAGGACCACGAGGATGCTGCAACCAATTCGCTTTCGAATAAAACTTTACCTTTATTTTATCTCTTCTTTCGCGTTTTTTTCTTATTCGTTCGCTTTTTACTCCCATTTCAGAAAATCTCACGAAGAAAGAGGAACGTACATGTAGATCATATACCATCAATGTATTAAGGTTACGTCTTTGAGCACGTATGGATCCTTTTATTATGTTTCGGTCATCATCCGCCTCCCAGATCCAACTGACTATATTTGGATCGTCGAACACTGGGTCCAAAAGCAATGCGCTCCGAGCGTCTGGTGAGGCAAGATCGAGGTCGTTTGTCTCACCAAAATCATCAAATAAACCAGTATGAAGTTTGGAAGCCCAAAAAGGCGCATCCCTCTTAATCTCCGAAAGTTTCAATTCGTTCAAAAATATTTTATTGAAAAACGAAGAAATGTTGGGATCTAAGGCCTTTCCAGCTTTTCTTTTGGAAAAAACTAAATTTTCCAACTCTTTCAACCCAACCTTCCTTCTTCGAAATAGATCGAAGAGGGGGAGCCAAAAATTGAAAATCAATTTCACTTTTTTATTTTCTGAAAAAAAGAAAATAGGAGCAGAGACCCCTTTTTCAAAATTATCATTCTCCTTTTTTTGATCAGAAATCTGTTCGTCCTTTTCCGATTTATCCAAGAACAATAACTTATTTTCAACGAACAAAAAGAACTTATCAATGAACTTCTCAAAAGCATCCTCTCCTGAAAGAGATCCCTCTTCGAGGTTGCCGATTACATCTATGTCAGTAATATTAGAATCTTTTTTTCCCTTTTTCTTAATGAAAAATGAGAACTCACCCATTAATTCATCCATTATTCCAATTAGATCCTCACCCTTTCTTTGATCATAGATTTGTTCTTCCTCTGGAGTATTAGATATCCGCTCGTTCTTCCCATGTTTCTCTGAGAATGATAACTTTCTCTCATCAAAGAATAAACATAATTTATTACTGAACCGAATAAGTTTCTTCAGTTTCTTCATGACAGTCTTAAGAAGAAAATTCAGCTTTTTTGCCCTAATAAGTTTCGTTCTTATTTCTTTACGTCTCTTATTTTTGTTTAGTAATTTCAGTATACTGACAATTTCAGTAATAGTAAGTTTCGCCTTTTCTTTTTCTTCTGGAGTACACGACTGTTCCTGCCGCTGTTTAGATAGCTCTTGAACTTGTTTCAATAGCTTTTGAGCTAATATATCCTCATCGGATATCTTCTTAGATAGGGGAATCCATGCGGATCTCGAATGCTCCATTATTCCCCGAAAGGGCCCACTCAGGAAAGGATCTTCTATTTCGGGAAGGCACGTTCCACTTTCCATGGAGAATTTTACCCTTTTCTCTATCACACCTAGAATAGGAGATCCATTGCTTAGAGCTTTTACTCGGTCTTCAAGCTCACTGCCTAAGTAATCCCTTCTACTTGTTTTTGCTACAACCCATTTATCAAAATTATCTTCATTAGAAGAATCAGTTTCTAACCCTGAAAGGGTTTCTGAATGCCCCATATTTTGGCGGATCATTTCCGCGAACCAGAAAGCACTCGGTGAGGATGTGAAAGAAAGTTTTTCTCTTCCATCGCTGATGCACGTATCAAAGAAATAGTCGGCAACTTCCGACTTGAGAGGACCGACAAAATGCCCCTGAACAAAATTTTCAGGGTCCACTTCAATATATCGTATTGGCCAATTCCATCTGCGATAATCATAAAACATATTGAGCCACGTTTTTCCAATCCATGGTGCTAGTACATACTCAATATGGTATGGTTTTTTGTCTTTTCCTCCGCCGTCGCTGGCCTGCTCCTGTTCTATCTCAGATGCTTTGTCATCAAGTTCAGCTTCACTCGGAAGCGGGGCGAAACCAGACTTTTTCTTAGACGTTTGTTTGTCACTAGATTTCGACAACAATCTCACTGTTGTGTTGTTTCCTTGTTCTTTCCTCCTCAATTTATTAATCGATTTTTGAATCGTAGAAAAGGGTTCTACGAGTACGTTTTTCCCAAAAAGTTCTTCCTTGAACCTCTTAGTAAAAAAAACGTTTGGGGTGTTCCCGCTAAAACAGAATAGAAAAAAGTATCCAAAGAAGAAAATCTTTAAAGTCTCCTTTATATACCGTTTTGATGTCGCATATCTACTTCCCAATAATGTAGAATCGCGTTCTATGCGTAAACAAAAAAATTTTGCCAACTTAATAAATAAAATCTGGCCGCTCAACCAACCAATGAAAGCACTTATTAGAAATACTAAATTCTCGGTATATCGAAACAATAATAGATTGATTAATCTTGTAAAAGTCGAGTCTGAAAAAAATAGTATTGGATTAATTAAATGAAGAGTTATTCCAATTAGTAACAATTTTATACGATTAGGAGATAATTCCTGTATATACTTATGCAAAATAGCGCACACGATTGGTGCAGCGATAAAAAGCGTTGCATGGGGGTTGAAAAACGCCAAATAGATAGGAGTGCAATAAATGGAGAAAAAGACTATTGCCTGCGCGAAAAGAGAACCACTGAAAATTACTTGGCTTTTGCGCAAGCTAAAGCCTTTTTCTTGCCCAAGATATTTTCTCTTGAACTCACTTCTTCTTCTTGCGTCATGTTCTAAAATAAACGATCTCGCGAAATATATTTGCGCGGGACTCAGCGGTAATGTGGAAAGGAACCCGTAAAATAACCCAAATAACAAGACACAGTTATATGTGTCTAACCACGCGAATACCAACGTCCTAAATGTATTTAGCATTTGCTCCTCCCGCAAATACAAAAAAATAATAAGTTTTAAACTGGGCGCATTACCATAAAAAATTTCAGAGTAATGATAGCATTCTATTTAGTTCTACTTAACATTCTATTTAGTTCTACTTAATTTGTCATTCTACTTAATTTGTCAATAGTAACAATAGCCTTTTATTTCATTCTATTAAAATCTATTTAATTTGTCGATAGTAACAATACTATTTTATTTCATTCTATTAAAATCTATTTAATTTGTCAATAGTAACAATACTATTTTATTTCATTCTATTAAAATCTATTTAATTTGTCAATAGTAACAATACTATTTTATTTCATTCTATTAAATTTGTCAATAGGCCAACGTTAGTTCAAATCCAGTTCGACCCAATATAAACATGGTCCCTCCATAATAGATTTATGTAAGTCTCTGGCATCGATGAAAGAAAGGGTAGTTCGTTTTTGAACTACCGATGTATCTGTGTTATGCATGTATATGCATAGACATAATGGAACGAAGTGATACTGAAATGAAGACATCCAATGTTTTATTGATCCGGCAGTAACATAATGTATTACTGTGGATTAGTTAGCGAGCGATCTATTGGTATTATAGCTCAATTGGTTAGAGTACCGCCCTGTCAAGATTTAGATTAGTTTAAGTAAGTCGGCTGATTTCAAATCGAAGGGGCTCAATTTCCATTTCCTCCATTTTCATTCGTTTCTTTTGGGTTGGAGCCCCTTGAAGCTCCATATCGCTTTTCTTATCAAAAGCGTCGGGGATCTCATTTATACGTGGATGCTCGTTTGAAGTTGTTTCCTCGTGCAAAATCCTGCTCATAGGACCCTGTTTCCGTTTTCTTTTTAGCCAGGAGGGCGCCGTCCTTCTCTTGCCAATTATAAGATCCACAAGGCCATATTCCAGGGTCTCTTCTGCTGACATAAAAAAATCTCTGTCTAACTGATTCCAAATGACGAACTTTTGTTTTTCATTCGTTCTTTCTGCATAAATTTGCACAATTAGCTCTTTAATCATTCTTAAATCCTCAGCATTCTCTGTACACATCCTGGACACTCCATTCGTCCAAGTACTAGCGGGTTGATGGAGCATAATCGTAGCACTAGGGAATGCTATACGTTTACCAAGATACCCCCCGCTTAGGATAATAGATCCCATTGAAGCAGCTATCCCGAGGACCATTGTATATACTTCTGGTGCTATATATTGCATAGTATCATAAATAGCTAGTCCCGGTATTATTGGTCCACCAGTACAATGAATAAATAAAAACTGCTCTTGAGTTACATCATCAAGACTTAAATATATCATCATACTAACGAGTTGATTTCCAATTTCGTCGTCAAGTGGCTTAACCAAAAAAAGGAGTCTTTCCTCATAAAGTTTGTTATATAAGTCCATCCAAATAGCATCGTCCTCTTCGAAATGCTGGTGAGGTACTTTTGGAACGCCCAGTGGCATCAAGGGTACCCCCAAAATAGAATAAAAAAAAGCAAATTTTCCATTCTATGAACAAAAAGAAAATGAAAGACCGCCTTGATCTAGAGATCATATGGTCCAAGTAATATACTTGGAATGCCAAGTCTTTCAACACCCTCATGAAATTCCTTCTTTAGGTAATGGTAAAATGCTATTTCGAGAATCTTATTGAATATGTTCAATAAAAACATATTTAACGGTATATGTATTTATCAAACAGTATAAATAATTGTCAATAACTAACTTTTATTTGTTAATTTTTTTTGTTACAATAAAATCAAGTATTGTAATACTATTGTATGGAATAATAGGATTCCATTTATATGGAATAAAAAGATTAAAGACGGACTTATCAATAATCATTAACCATATTTGATACAAGACAATACAGTCTTGTAATATCATTCTAGTGTTCTAGTTAGGTACCGAGCGCTTCTTTAGCTGCATACATTACTAATAATGGCATACCTCTTTGTCGTCTCAGTTTTGCGTTCCAAGTATTTTATGTGTTTGATCAGTGGTAAAATGGGACCAATTCCCACATTGTGTATTGGCACACAAAAAAGGTATCTTAGTTCCACTTCTGCTACTGTTATGAACATAACATTTTTTTTAAACTGTTTCAATGGTCTTGAATACATGTTCATCTTTGTCATACACGGTTTTTAGTTCCATAGCATGATCTTCTCTAATGCGAGAAAGTTACATAGTGTCCACTTTTTCTGATAAAGGGGTATTTATCATGGGTTTGCCTTGGTATCGCGTCCATACCGTCGTATTGAATGATCCTGGCCGATTAATCGCTGTACATATAATGCATACAGCTTTAGTTTCCGGTTGGGCTGGTTCAATGGCTCTTTATGAATTAGCAATTTTCGATCCATCCGATCCTGTTCTTGATCCAATGTGGAGACAAGGGATGTTTGTTATACCCTTTATGACTCGTTTAGGAATAAAGGATTCATGGGGTGGATGGAGCATCACTGGAGAAACTGTAACTAATCCAGGTCTTTGGAGTTACGAAGGTGTAGCCGGGGCACATATTGTGTTTTCTGGCTTGTGTTTCTTAGCAGCTATCTGGCATTGGGTATATTGGGATCTAGATGTATTCTGTGATGAACGTACAGGAAAACCTTCTTTAGATTTACCCAAGATCTTTGGAATTCATTTATTCCTCTCAGGAGCAGCCTGCTTTGGATTCGGAGCATTTCATGTAACAGGGTTGTATGGACCCGGAATATGGGTGTCTGATCCTTATGGACTAACTGGAAGAATACAACCTGTAAATCCAGCGTGGGGGGCTGAAGGTTTTGATCCTTTTGTTCCGGGAGGAATAGCTGCTCATCATATTGCAGCAGGTATATTGGGTATATTAGCAGGTCTATTTCATCTCAGTGTTCGTCCTCCCCAACGTTTGTATAAAGGATTACGTATGGGGAATATTGAAACTGTCCTATCCAGCAGTATTGCTGCTGTGTTTTTTGCAGCTTTCGTTGTCGCTGGAACCATGTGGTATGGCTCCGCAACGACTCCGATCGAATTATTTGGTCCCACTCGTTATCAATGGGATCAGGGATACTTCCAACAAGAAATAGATCGACGAGTTCGTGCCGGTCTGGCCGAGAATCTCAGTCTATCAGAAGCTTGGTCAAAAATTCCTGAAAAACTCGCTTTTTATGATTACATTGGGAATAATCCAGCTAAAGGGGGGTTATTCAGGGCAGGTGCGATGGACAATGGGGATGGAATAGCTGTTGGTTGGTTAGGGCACCCTATTTTCAAAGATAAAGACGGGCGTGAGCTTTTTGTACGTCGTATGCCTACCTTTTTCGAAACATTTCCAGTTGTTCTAGTTGATGAAGAAGGAATTGTGAAAGCTGATGTTCCTTTTAGAAGAGCGGAATCAAAGTATAGCGTTGAACAAGTAGGTGTCACTGTGGAGTTCTATGGTGGTGAACTTGACGGGGTTAGTTTTGGCGATCCTGCCATAGTTAAAAAATATGCTAGACGTGCACAATTAGGTGAAATTTTTGAATTAGATCGTGCTACTTTGAAATCCGATGGTGTTTTTCGTAGTAGTCCCAGGGGTTGGTTTACTTTTGGACATGCTACATTTGCTCTTCTTTTCTTTTTTGGACACATTTGGCACGGCGCTAGAACTCTATTCAGAGATGTTTTTGCTGGTATTGATCCGGACTTGGATGCCCAAGTCGAATTTGGCGTATTCCAAAAACTGGGGGATCCCACTACTAAGAAACAAGCGGTATAAGCGTTATAATATGACTAAGAAACAAGTGGTATAAGCGTTATAATATGACATGGCTCCCGGTGTTTAATCAGAGAGATTACACCAAATAAATATTTATAAAAAAAAAAAAAATATTAGTGTAATATTCATTCTAACTAAGAATAATTAAAAATCTTTTGATTACTTATCTTTATGGAAAATGTTGTAATTAGTACGAAAGCTATCTCCATAATTGTAAACTACGATCGAATCTATGGAAGCATTGGTTTATACATTCCTTTTGGTATCGACTTTAGGAATAATATTTTTTGCTATTTTCTTTCGAGAACCCCCCAAAATTCCAGATAGAGGGGGAAAATAATTCTTATCCTTTTACTCCTGATTATTATTATCAAAGAAAGACCTTCCCTAGCGGGAAGGTCTTTCTTTCCACTAGTCCTCGTGCTCCTCAAAAGGGTCTCTAAGTTGTTCAGACGGTTGCCCAAAGGCGGTATATAAGGCATAACCAGTAAAGCTCACAAGTAAACAAGATATGAAGATAGCGACTAAGGTTGCAGTTTCCATTGTTAGGTAATCCCATGTATATGTATATAGATATAAATATAATAGTAGTATACAAAGTTAGCAGATCTCAACCGATGCAATAGTTCTTATGGCTACACAGACTTTTGATGATACTTCTAAGACCAGACCAAGACGTACTATTGTAGGAAATTATTTAAAACCACTTAATACAGAATCTGGTAAAGTAGCTCCCGGATGGGGCACTACTCCATTGATGGGTATTGCAATGGCCTTATTTGCAATATTCCTATCAATAATATTGGAAATTTATAATTCTTCCGTTTTATTGGACGGAATTCCAGTTAGTTGGGTCTAGATAAACCAGAACATCCGCTCGGATCCCGAGTTCTTCAGAATAAAAAAACTAAGGAATTGAAGGCGAGCTATTGGATAGCTCGAGTTTCTAAGTTATTACGTTCCGGTAGTTTGATCGTGTAATTACTTTTATCTAAGGATTTTTGGAATATGGGCGTGCGACTTGTCAAATCTGATCTCTATTCTAGTACAGAATACCAGTCTGTTATCTTCATAAAGATGGTCTTACCTCGTTGGATATTGATAAAAAGTGAATATCTGGAGCACGAGATGTTTAATAGATAAATTAAACAAGATCTGAACTATGGCTTATACCTGTCACTTACACCTCGTCACCAGGGTTCTAATAAATTGAAAGAAGTATGATCAAAAAATCGAGAGATCTCCCGTCCTTCTTCAGCTGACTTTGGCTGAAGAATGGGATAGTATTTCATCTCTCTTAGTTAGCATATTTCATTGAAAGCCCACAATTGAATGAAAAGGTTATTATCCAGAGAACCTTTTTAGAATGAAATCAAATTATCGGGGTAGAATATAAATCTTAGGTTTACATTCATTCATCTATTGAGATCTCAACAAGAAAATTCCTATTGTCGTCGATACTAGTTGTTCCCTAAACAATTTATATAACGAATAGGGTAAAAGATTTTTCAAAAGGCCTATAGCAATTTCTTCTGCATAAGAATGAGCCGACTTGAAATTCGAGCATTATGAAGTTTTCCTTCTTATTTATTGTGGGAGCTCCTGGATCACTTTGAATTCTGTTCATTCGTATCCCGAGAGAACAAAATAGAAAGTATCTCGATATTTCACAATTAATATATTCGTTCAAAAAGTATTTGAATATTCTTGTTTAAGCCGTATGAAAGGAAATTTTCATGTACGGTTTTCAGAGGGGGAATTGAAGTTTACCTATCTCAATAAAGTCTACGATTGGTTCGAAGAGCGTCTCGAGATTCAGGCGATTGCGGATGATATCACTAGTAAATACGTTCCTCCTCATGTGAATATATTCTATTGTCTAGGGGGGATAACACTCACTTGTTTTTTGGTACAAGTAGCTACTGGTTTTGCTATGACTTTTTACTATCGTCCGACTGTGATAGAAGCTTTTGCTTCTGTTCAATACATAATGACCGAAGTAAACTTCGGTTGGCTAATCCGATCGGTTCATCGATGGTCGGCAAGTATGATGGTTTTAATGATGATCTTGCATGTATTTCGTGTTTATCTCACAGGTGGATTCAAAAAACCTCGTGAATTAACTTGGGTTACGGGTGTAATTCTAGCGGTACTAACCGTATCTTTTGGTGTAACTGGTTATTCTTTGCCTTGGGATCAAATTGGTTATTGGGCGGTCAAAATTGTGACCGGTGTGCCTGAGGCCATTCCTGTAATAGGATCTCCTTTGGTAGAGTTATTACGCGGAAGTGTTAGTGTGGGTCAATCTACCTTGACTCGTTTTTATAGTTTACACACTTTCATATTACCCCTCCTTACTGCTGTATTTATGCCAATGCACTTCCTAATGATCCGTAAGCAGGGTATTTCAGGTCCTTTATAGAGAGGAAAGATATATTTTGAACAAGTATCCATGAGTAGTCATAATCTATCGTTTTGTTGAGTAACGACTAATAATGATTAGATCGTTGCCGGGAATATTTCATATTAGGAATATGGAAATAAGAAACCATGCTCCTCGGAGTTCCCCGGATTTCTACTTTCAATTCTGAAGTATTATTGATCCAATACAAACAATTGAAGTACATCCTCAGCTCAGAGGGAGAATATGGATTATGGGAGTGTGTGACTTGAACTATTGTTTAGGCTGTGCAGATACATTCTTATCTGCCTTATAAAGATTCATAACGAAGTCTCTGCCCCAATTTTCTTATCAGAAATAAGAAGTTTAGAACTTGGGGAAAAGACATCCGTCGGTTTGTTCTGTTTCAAGAGAGTTTTTTCTATGATTGAATCCGGATTAGGAAGGGCTCCGTGAGATCCAGGTAATAGTGTACGATATTGAATAAAATATTATTACTTTTCATAGTATGAAAATGCATCCATTTCCCTTGCATTTCAATAAGGTAAACTATCGGAGTAAAATAAGAGATCTAAGGAAAGAGAAGGGCCGGATCAGTAACAAGTCAATACCTTGTATGCTATGGAGGTCTATTCGTGGGGATAGATACGGATTACAAGGAATGAGATAGTCCAAAAGGTATATTGATCATGATCGAATTTTAAGCTTACTTGGGTACTGAGCATCTAATCCGAAATACTAAAATGAGCAAGAATGGTATAAACATTCTTAGTTCTTATTATGAGGATACACCATTCATTTATTGCTCGAGCCGGATGATAAAAAAAGGCATGTCCGGTTCCTTCGGGGGATAGATCCATAAAGATCTACTTATCCCAATAACAAAGAAGCCTGACTTGAATGATCCTGTATTAAGGGCTAAATTAGCTAAAGGTATGGGACATAATTATTATGGAGAGCCCGCTTGGCCCAATGATCTTTTATATATTTTTCCAGTAGTAATTTCAGGTACTATTGCATGTACCGTAGGTTTAGCGGTTCTAGAGCCGTCAATGATTGGTGAACCGGCAAATCCATTTGCAACTCCGTTGGAAATATTGCCCGAATGGTATTTTTTCCCCGTATTCCAAATACTTCGTACAGTACCTAATAAATTATTAGGTGTACTTTTAATGGCCTCAGTACCTGCGGGACTATTAACAGTACCTTTCTTGGAGAATGTGAATCAATTTCAAAATCCATTTCGTCGTCCAGTAGCTACAACAGTATTTTTAATTGGTACTGCAGTAGCCCTTTGGCTAGGTATTGGAGCAACGTTACCTATCGATAAATCTTTCAGTTTGGGTCTTTTCCAATTTGATCTAACTTAGAATTTAAAAATATTGAAACAAATCTTTCGTGGATATATCTAGGGACTCATTGCTTCAAGACAAATTAACTCTCCCTAGATATATCCACTTTGCCAGAGATTTTGCCTATTCTACGAAAAAAAAATATGTCGAAGACGGATCCTAAGTTAGTTATTCCAACTATTTTACACAATAACTTAGGGAAGCAGGATAAATACAGAGATAAAATATAACTATTTGATGGATCTAATCCCAAAATTGCGCAAAACTTCTAATATCTGTTTGACAGAATTTTCCGTGAGGATTTTCCTTAGATCTTCTCGGCTGTAATTCATTAGGTCTGATAATGTATTTATATGGGCGTTTCTGAGGCAGTTATAGATCCTAGTGGGTAACTCTAATTGGTCAATAAAAATATTAGAAAAATTCACTCCTTCTTTTGTTTTGTTCGTGTCCGTCGATATATGCAAAAGGGGATTATTTGTTCCATCAATACTCTGTTGCTCTGCAGACAGGAAAGGAAGCAATAACTCAATCAAATTCCGAGAAGCTTCGTAAAGAGCCTCTCTAGGAGTTACTCCTCCATTCGTCCATATCTCAAGGAAAAGAACTTCTTGTATCTCATTTCCATTCCAATAAGAATGAATACTATAATTTGTATTTCGAACGGGCATAAACATAGCATCTAAATAAACGCCATCCTTAGGATTATAATCCTTCGTATTTTGTATAATATATCCGCGACCTTTTTCAATTTGAAATTTTATATCTAAAGTAATATTTTTATGCACAGTAGCTATATGTTGCATAGTATCGATTATTCTTACAGAAGGTGGTAATATGATATCCTGAGCGATTACAAGTTTTGGCCCAACGATACATAGAGATGCTTCCCGAATTCCGTACGGATCACTTCTAAGTACAATTTCTTTCAGATTTATCAAAATATCATGTACCGATTCTTCAATACCTATTATTGAAGAATATTCATGTGTTATGTTCTTAAATTTGGCACGTGTTATACATGTTCCTTCTACTTCTCCAAGTAAAGCTCTTCGCATTCCAAGACCTATTGTATTAGCTTGACCTTTGCAAAGCGGATATAGAATGAAACGGCCATAATGAAGACGCTTACTATCTTCTCTGGATTCGACACACTTCCATTGTGGTCTCTTAAGGGAGACTGAGATCTCATCTTGAATCATATTAATTTCATTTTACTTGAATAGATTATTTAATCATTTTTTTTGTTCAAATTCATTCAATTTTTACAAACGTCTCTTTTTGGGAGGTCTACATCCATTATGCGGCATAGGAGTTACGTCACGTACATAATTTAAAATTATGCCACTTTTACGAATGGTTCGTAATGCTGTATCCCTCCCCGAGCCAGGGCCGCTTATCAGGACATCCGCTCGTTTCATCCCCTGATCCATTAATGTACCAATAACATTTTCCACTGCAGTCTGAGCAGCAAATGCTGTACCTCTTTTTTTGCCTTTGAATCCACAGGCACCAGCAGAAGACCAAGAAACCGCTTGTCCCCGTATATCTGTAACAGTCACAATGGTATTATTGTAACTCGCTCGAACGTGAATAACTCCTTTGAATATGCGACGTTCATTCTTGCGTGAGCCAATTCTTCTTCTTGTAATACCAATTCTTCTTCTTGTAATACCAATTCTTCTTCTTGTAATTTTTGACATATTAATAGTTTTATTAATCGTTTAATATCTATGAGAGAAAAAAAGAAATCTATCTAAATCTATCTGTATAAATAGATTTAGATAGATTGGATGTCTAAATTGATTTTATACATTTGTCTCTTGATATAGAGAAGGATTACCCCTGCCTTTGCTTATGTCTCAAATTGACACAAATAACCCTAACCCGTCCCCGCCTACGAATTAGGCGACAACTGTCACAAATTTTACGAACAGAAGCACGAATTTTCATGTCTGTGGTCCTTCAATTTGGAATGGGTACGCTCATATTCCATTTCATTTTCTGTAAAAATGGAGCTCATCTAATTAATCAGATCTATATATTGATCTCTATCAGATATTCGATAAAAATCAAAAGGTTATTTCATCGTTTGCAGATTTGTTGCGAAGTCTATAAACTATACGCCCCCTAGTTAAATCATAAGCACTTAATTCGACTTTGACTCTATCTCCTGGTAATATTCGTATACAATTCTGTCGAATTCTACCCGAAATATAGGCTATAATCTCAGATTTGTTATCTAAACGGACGCGAAACATACCATTGGAAAGTGATTCAGTAACCAAGCCTTCCACATTGATTAAATTGGAATCCTTCTTCATAATAAATAGGGTTTTGGTACTAATTTTAGTATAAAATAACTCCCGATAAGTGGGAGTAAGCATCATGTTTAGAGCTAAGAATAGTATTTTCGTTCTGCAGCTTTTTCATATCTCACAGACCCAATAGTTTCATATAAAATTCAGACGAATTACCATACATAACATAGTATTTCTCCACCAATTTTTTTTTGCCGAGCTTCTCGATCGGTCATAATTCCTTGGGGAGTAGAAAGGATTACGATTCCCATTCCACCTAGAACTTTAGGGATCTCCCGCGAATTGGAATAGATTCTAAGACCAGGTTTGCTAGTACGCTTTAAAGCGGTTATATATGTATTTTTCTTCCTTTTTCTATATTTCGAAGTTGAAATTAAAAGAGATTTTTGGCCTTCCCGATGTTCCCTAACATCCTTTAAAAAACCCTCTCGTACCAGGATTCTTCCAATCTTCTCAGTAATATTAGTAGTTGCTACTCGAACTGTGCGTTTTTTTGCCATGTCAGCGTTTCTTATAACAGTCATTAAATTGGCAATAGTGTCGTTACCCGTGACGAACTAATTTTTAGGAATTCCCCATCTCAATATAAAAGACATGTTTCTTTTTTCTTCTGAGGAATATGCCTGAAATGCAATCTACTGCGATCTACAAAATAAATAATTTTTTATGCCATTATTTCTATTGAATTTAGCTATCAATATTTATAACACTTCGGGAGCCAATGATACTATTTTGGTGAAATTCAATTGTCTCAATTCCCGAGCAACTGAACCAAAAACTCGGGTTCCTTTTGGATTTCCTTTCTGATCAATGACAACTGCTGCATTGTCATCAGATCGTATTATCATTCCATTGTCTCGTTTAAGTTCTTTACACGTGCGTATAACTACGGCTCTAACTACTTCTGATTTTTCCAGGGGCATGCTAGGTATTACTTCCTTAATCACAGCGATGATCACGTCACCAATATGAGCATATTTACGATTATTTGTTCCTAGAACTCGAATACACATTAGTTCTCGGGCTCCGCTGTTATCTGCTACATTCAAATAAGTTTGAGACTGAATCATTTTTCCTCCAAAAAATTTGTTACCTCAGCGTAAATAAAAAAATTTAGAATCTACGAACTATTAATCTTCTTCCACCAAAAAGAGCTCTTTCGTTCTGTATTATATAGATGAAGCAATAATTAATTGAGTATGTATAGGCATTTTGTATGCAACAATTTGAAAAGCTGCTCTAGCTACAGTCTCTGACACTCCACCTATTTCATAAAGTATTCGACCAGGTCTGACGACAGATACCCAATATTCAGGAGCTCCTTTGGGTTTCCCCGAACCCATACGTGTTTCAGCAGATTTCATTGTAACGGGTTTGTCCGGAAATACACGTATCCATATTTTTACACCACGACGGGCATAACGAGTTATTGCCCGTCGTCCTGCTTCTATCTGCCCAGATGTGATCCAAGCAGGTTCAAGTGCCTGAAGAGCAAATCTACCGAAACAAATGCGATTGCCCCGATAAGATACTCCCTTCATTCTTCCCCTATGTTGGTGACGAAATTTCGTTTTTTTTGGGTTCTAGTCGATGGTTCTATTTTAGCAAATTTTACTATTTTGGCCCCATCTCTACTTCAGAACCGGACATGAAAGTTTCTTCTCATCCGGCTCCTCGTGAAGGAGTCTATCCAAAAATGGGACAATCAATATTGACATCATGTTTTATATAGATAGCAATAACCCTAGATCTACAAACAAATTAGGCTAGAAATTACGCATATCATCCACGGAACAATTCTTTTATTTCAGCGGAGATTGTCAAAAAATTCACAGGCGAATATTGGCTCTTTCAGTATTTGCTTCATGGGTCGATTCATAGACTCCATTGAAATAAATTCCTTGTTGGTTTATTTCGCCATCCTATCCAATGGATGATTAAGATTCTTTTATAATCTTATGCAGTCACAAGTTCCATCGTTCTCATAGCTTTTAAATTGATGTTCAGGTCTTCCCTCTGCAATGGAGCTCTAAATTCATCAGAATCAACTTCCTTAGTTTTCATCGACCCGAAGCTCTCTTTTTCGTAAACTGAATCCATTCAATCCGGAATGAATCTAGATGATTCTTATGCTTTATCACACTGCTCTTTAGGAGTGGCTCATGAACCATACAATACTGAAAGGAAGAAGATTTCATTCTTTCTTCTTCTCCTTCCCATCTTTTTCTTTTCTCGCATTGCCGAACGTCTCTCTCGCTTCACAAGGGATATAGATCTCATGGGTCTGCCCCTTTGTGGAAGAAAGTGTTTGATTCATTCTATATAACTATGGAATAGTTATATGTAGTAATAGCTATTAGCTTATTGGATCTTGATAATAGCGGGGAGTTGGTTTTTAATACCAAAGACCAATCCGTCCTTATTTTGAGTTCTCCATCACTCATCACTTTAGAAAAGAAGCAGAAGCTCGATCTCAACGAGTCACACACTAAGCATAGCACTGTTCCAGAATGGTGAATCTAATTTCAATTTGATCTAATAGAATTGACGATTCATGATCAGAAAGATCACGGGATGAATCCATTATTCCTCATCCTCAAAAATCCAAATTTTTATCCCTAATACTCCATAGATGGTTCGAGCCGCATAATAACAATAATCAATTTTAGCTCGAATGGTTTGTAGGGGAACCCTACCTTGCTTGATCGATTCGCTACGGGCCCTTTCTCTTCCGTCGAGGCGTCCTGCAATTTTGATTCGAATACCTTTGACATTCGCCCCTTTAGCTAGTTCAATAGCCTTTTGAATCGTTTTTCTGAATGGAACTCTATTCTTTATTTGCAGCGCAATATATTCTGCAAGAATATTAGGTTCTCTATAAGGGTTCACTACTTCTTGCAGAAAAATGAAAAGTTTTCGGTCCACAGAAAGCCTATTTTGTAAAACCAAATACTCTATATCGTTTCTTAATCGTTTCACTTCTTGACGTACACTTGATCTTTTGGTTAACAAGTTGGGAAATCCCATATATATTTGGATATGAAGCAAACTTCTCTTTTTTGCAATCTCTATACGTGCGAGTCCCCCATAATCTGAGGAGCTCCTTATAAGTCGTATATAATTTTCAATGCAATTATATATTTTATTATCTTCTCGTAAATCTTCGGAATAATCCCTTTGTTTTGCAAACCAAAGGGAACGATGATTTTGGGTGAAACCAAGTCTAAAACCAAGTGGATTTATTTTATTTCCCATACATATTTTCCTTTTTGGTATATAATTGGATTATTCAATCTATCTGGATATTTCTTCCAATACAATAGTTATATGACAAGTGGGTTTGTGTATTTGATAAGCACGCCCCCGAGCTCTAGGTTGAAATCTTTTGAAAAAAGAGCCTTCATTCACTTCGGCTCTGCTAACAAATAAGTTGGCTTTGTTTAAACTCATATTGTGATTAGCATTTGCAGCTGCAGAAGAAATTAACCGTAATATGGGATAACATGCGCCATAAGGCATCAGTTCCAGTATCATAAGTGCTTGCCCATAGGGACGACCACGAATCTGATTGATTACTCTACGTGCTTTATGAGCAGACATACGTATCTGTTTAGCCATAGCTCGTATTTTTGGGCTTTCACTCTTATTTATCATTAACCTTCATCCCCCCCGATCTACGAAGACTATTACCAATAATATTTCTTCTCGTTTTTTAAATTCTTCTCGTTTTTCGATTTATTATTGTTTCTCGATTTCTTATCATTCTTCGTTGTATGTCCCCGGAAAATGAAAGTAGGTGCAAATTCCCCCAATTTGTGGTTTACCATACGATCTGTTATGTAAATCGGTATATGCTCCTTTCCATTATGAACAGCAATTGTATGACCAATCATTGCGGGTACAATGGCAGATGCCCGGGACCAGGTCACTATTATCTTCTTTTCTTCCTTCTTGTTTAGATTTTCAATTTTCCTCAATAAAAAATTAGCTACAAAAGGATTTTTTTTTCTTAGTGGACGTGCCATGGCCAATTACCTTTCTTTTGAATTACCCTTCTTTTTGTTGAAAGAAGAAATAAAATGGATTTCCAACTATTCCTACTTACGTCGACGAAGGATCGAAGCATCGCTATATTTATTCCTCTTCCGACTCTTTCTTCCAAGTGCGCTATAGCCCCAGGGAGTCACGGGTTTTTTTCTACCAATCGGGGCTCTTCCTTCACCACCTCCATGAGGATGGTCCACAGGGTTCATAACTACTCCTCTTACTTCAGAACGCTTACCCAGCCAACGTTTGGCTCCAGCTTTACCCAAAGCTCTATTGCTTGAATTGACGTTGCCTACTTGTCCAATTGTTGCTAAGCAGTTCTCGGGTATTAAACGAACCTCCCCAGAAGGTAATCTTATTGTGGCCAATCCACTTTCTTTTGCGATCAGTTCTGCTACAGCACCCGCTGCTCTAGCTAATTGTCCGCCTTTTCTGGCTTGTATTTCCACATTATGTATAGTCGTGCCTAAGGGCATATTGGTTGAAGTAGACCTTTAGTTCGTAAAAATCCCTTCCCAAACTGTACAAGCCTCTCTCAGGGCATACAGCTTTCTGGATGTACATGATATTCATCTAACAAATATCAATATAGACTGGATATATATATATATATATATATATATATATATATGGATTAGAATGAAGAAGGATATATAATCAATTCCCTCTATTTCGATTCTGTACAGCCTAGGTGTTTGATTCCATCATCTGGCTTATGTTCCGTTTCCATGTAGCATTCAGAATGAATGACTTTATCAAATTACGTCAATACTTTTGTATCTTACGGATAACGTAGGAGGCATTTGAAACATCTCTTTTCCATCCTTCTTTCTCTTTTTGTTCTTTTTTTTCTTTTCCTCCTCCAGAAAATATTCTCACTGTCCAGCTCCGAATCTGCCTCTGACCATCAAATCAGATGTGAGTAACTTGTCTCTATCTTCATAACAAGGGGTCCTCTACCCTGTTTGTTTCTGCTTCAGACAATCCAGCCTTCTCCATATTATCATATCTCTGGAGCCAATGATTCCATATAAGTAACTATTAAACTCAATCACCCGCTGCCATTTATCCTCAGTTTCCCTTTGGGAATCATCCCGTACATAAAAGTATTCTCGTTGGATCAGTGATAGATTTGTAGGTTTCGCTGTAAACCCAATCGGTTGCTTTCGATTACGTAAATTAATAATTCAAACCGCACTCAAAGGTAGGGCATTTCCCATCGATATAGGAGCTCTTGGACCGGAAATAATGGTATCTCCAATCATGGCCCCTCTGGGATGCAAAATATATGTCTTTTCACCATCCCTGTAGTGTACGAGACAGATATATGCACTTCTATTAGGGTCATATTCTATCGTTACAATTTTTCCTGAGATGTCTTTTTTACTTCGCCGAAAATCAATTTGACGATATAGACGTTTGTGACCCCCTCCTCTATGTCTCGTTGTAATAATTCCTCTGTTATTACGACCTTTCCCGCAACGATGCCGTCCAGAGGTCAATTTCTTTTGTGGATGAGACTGGGCTCCCCCGTTGAAATCTGATAGGGATCTATCGCGTGTGCCTGGAGTAACAGTTCCGTACAAACGAGTGGTCATGTTATTAATTAATTGAATAAGTATCATTCCTGCAAAAGTGGGATAGAATAACCTGGTTCTAGTGTAATAATCATACGTCTATAACGCATTTGACGTCTCATGATTTGCCTTATCTTTCCCTTTTTTTCCGGGGGTCGATAACTATTTATTGCTATTACTCTAACATTGAAGAAAAGTTCAATCCAATTTTTTATCCTTGTTTTGGTCGATCTCGAATCCACATTCAAAGTATATTGATTCTTTTCTAATAGGCGACAACTTTTTTCTGTAAGTACTAGATCTAGATATTGATCCTCATCCATAAATATTTCTCCTTTCCTATCTTTCACGAACAAATACAAATGCCTATATCCACCTATCCATATTGATGATATTGAATCATTTTGTAATAAAATGGTACGAATATATCATATGGAGAACTCAAAACTTCCGTTTTTTAATCCAAAAGCAAAATTTTGCTTTTGGATTAAAAAATTGGATTATGATTATCCAAAGTATGATTGATGGGCAAATCGAAAAAGCAGATAAATCTAATTTCACTCCCCCCCCCTTCTCCTTTTCATGTTCAAATGAACAAGTTTCGCCCTATTTATAGGGTTGGTTAGGATCAATCCAAACCAGTTAATTTCATCTCAAATTTGAAATGCCGACTATTCAACAACTTATTAGAAATGCTAGACAGCCAATAAGAAATAGAAAAAAATCTCCTGCTCTTCGAGGATGCCCTCAGCGTAGAGGAGTATGTGCTAGGGTGTATGTGCGACTCGTTTAGATCAGAAGTTGAAATGGAATAAGAGACTCTTCTAACAGAAGAAATCTTCTTTTCTGCTGTGGCAAAATACAGATCTATCATCTAGCCTTACTGGGGATGAAATTTATGGTTTCCATTGGTGCAAATCCAATCACCTCAATCGATGTGGGATGAAAAGCAATTCCTCATTGGTAGCGAATGGTCATCAATCCATTTAGCGGGGAAATAATGCAAATTGAAAAAGTATAAAAATGATACTTTTATTGCTGCGAGAACGGATCAAAAAGGTTAGCTACTTGGCCAACTCTCATAATTACATGTCGTCACTGTATGTATAAATCTTATCATGACAGTTTATGACAGTATTTTTTTTTACTTTCTAATTTATGAGTAGAGCTCAAGGTGGTAAACTGTACAAGTTACTAATAACACACTCATCTCATATCTTATAAATAAAAGGGCTCCGGCGTATAGAGAGGACCTTACCGTTAGAGAAAGAACCATAGAAACGATGAAACCCATGATTTTTTCTTCATGCAAGGTCCCATCCCTTGCCTATCTAGAAAGTGCCTAACTGAAGGGAATTATGGTTGGGAAGGTTGCAGTAGCAAAAGCCATTGGAATCTTTATTTTATACATTAGAAGAATCAGTTCGATTCTTGATAAACCAAACGAAAGAAAGACTGATCAAAAAATAGATTCGTCATTCACGAGAATAAACTTCAATGACCAGAGTTAAACGTGGGTATATAGCTCGAAAACGTCGAAAAAAAATTCTTGCATTTGCATCAGGCTCCCGAGGGGCCCATTCAACACTTTTTCGAACCGCTAACCAACAGAAAATTAGAGCCTTAGTTTCTGCTCAACGAGATAAAAGTAGACGAAAGAGAGATCTTCGTCGTTTGTGGATCACCCGGATTAATGCGGCATCCCGTGCTAATGGAATGCCTTACAACAAATTCATACAATATTTGTATAAAAGGCAGTTGCTTCTAAATCGTAAAACGCTTGCGCAAATATCCGTATTAGATAGTAGTTGTTTTTCTACAATCTTGAAAAATATTAACGTATGATGAAATAAACTCAATCTCCCGGAGAATTCGCTCCGGGAAGCTATAAACATTGAAAAATAGTAATTAACAAATGCGCCTGGATAATCCAATCCCTTCAATTCTTTCAATCAACTTTTTGATAGTAGAATTGAAGTCTACCTTATCTTTCTTTATGAAATATCCCAATTTTGATTCGATCACGGAGTAAGCTCGCTTCTAGGGATCAAAATTAATTATAACTAGTAACAAAAGGTACCAAAGATAGAATACGAGCTCGCTTAATAGCGGTAGTCATTATGCGTTGTTGTTTCGAGGCCAATCGGTTCACTCGACGAGATAATATTTTTCCTCGTTCACTAATAAATCGACTAATTAGGCTCATATTTTTATAATCAATTCGCTCCCCTGATCCAATTCGAGGCAAACGTTTATGAAGCGTTCGCTTAGATTTATTTCTAGAAGACCGTCTGGATTTATTCCGAAAAGAGCGCTTATATTTATGTCGAATAAACCGTTTCTTTCCATTACCGAATGATCGCTTAGATGTATTCATAGTTTGGTTCATGAATCTTTCAATTAAAATCTTCATAGTTTGTTTTCCTCCCAAATAAACTATTTATTCAAAACATTTTGAAAAGAAATATTCACTGATTTTGTGAAAATCAAAATTCTTTCTTTTTATATCTTTGATATATTTTTATCCTTGAAGATTGAGTAGTATATTCAATCTATTTCTTTATTTCTCCGTGAAGGGTATGCTTGTAACAATAAGGACAAAATTTCTTCAATTCCAACCGAATAGGTGTATTGTGTTTATTTTTGCGAGTTGTATATCTGGAAATACCCGTAGATTTTTTATCCGCACTATGCAGGGTACAACTGGTACATTCCAAAGTAATTGTTACTCTTAGATCTGCTTTGGCCATAAACTCACTCTGGATATATATATATGACATACTTCTCTTTTTTTGGACCTTTTTTTTTTTTTTTCCGGAAAAGAGAAGAGAAAGAATGGGGTAAAAGTTGTCGCAGATCCCATGATTCAAGATTTTATTACGGTAATGAGTCAGTAATAAAATCTTGAATTAGGAGTTTTCAACAGTATCATATTTGTGGGAGGGTTTTCGGTATCTATATTTCCTTTTCGTTTGATTCTAACGCTCCCCCCCCCTTGTGTAGCTATGAACTCGGATCTATTGGGGGCTGAATCAACTCCTTTTGTTTCTCAAGGAAAAATGAGAGGAGAGATCTAGCATCATTTTTTTTTTAGTTTTATACTTGCAGTAAAACTAAAATTGGAAAAAGGGAAAAGTAAGAGCATCTGGAAAAAAACGGTTGATCTCTATCAGTGAACCGGCTAAACACCCGAACCATAGAGTCGCTAGCACAGGTGCCGTAGAAAGATATGTCTTTATATCTTGCATTGTTCGTAAGTTCCCCTTCTCAATCATGACGTATATGTTATATGGTGAACTACATTCGTAGTTCATGAGTCTCTTGTACAGATAACCCGGAATAGATATCTGTACAATGATGCGGAATGCAAGATGTTGCTATTTCTGAAAGAACATTTATCATTACGATATATTATGAATGAGTAATCATTTTCTAGATAATAAACTCCATATATATAGAGTTTATTCACGAGATCAAATAAAAATGAAAGTGGATAAATGTGGAAAAAATTGTTAGTATTAACATAATACGAAAGTTGAATAATTGAAAGGGATGTAGCGCAGCTTGGTAGCGCGTTTGTTTTGGGTACAAAATGTCGCAGGTTCAAATCCTGTCATCCCTACCCATTTTTTTCCCTACGGGAAGGAGACCCATAGATACCGATACGATAGTATAGCAACTATCAGTTATCAGTCATGGAATCATGTCACATGCAAAAGTGTTCTTAAGAGTAAAAAAAAGTTGTACTTCTTTTCTATTCGTACCTTTTCGCTAAGAAAGCGCTCTTAGTTCAGTTCGGTAGAACGCGGGTCTCCAAAACCCGATGTCGTAGGTTCAAATCCTACAGAGCGTGATCCTGTTCCTATTCAATCCACTTCTATTGGCGGATTATCAATAGTTTCAACTAGAACAATCAATTGAATCCGACCTCCCAGGATGAGTAGGAGGCCCATTAAACAAAAAAAAATGATGTTCCTCAATCAAATATCCAACTGATCACCACGTCGGTATTGTAAATACGCAGTTACAAATAATCCAGCCAGAGTTATAGGAATTAAACCTAATACAATTCCGGATAGTAAAGCTTCAACCATTTTGATTCAAAAAAATAAGTAAAGATAATAGCTACCCCGGATAGTATCCCGAATTAACTAACAATATCAATATAGAATATATTGATATTAAGATAAACGACGAGATTTTCTAAAACTAGAGCGAACGAAGAAGTTTTCGTTTTTCTTTTCAAATAAGTCGTATACTGCTCAAACCGATGAATAGGACTAAGGTGGAAATTAGTAGAGCCAATAATAACCCGAAATAACTAATTATAGTAGGCATGGGAAAACTCAATGGAAGGAATATGATTGATACATATCTTTTTAAGGCAATTACCTATATTTTTCGTATCTATAAGATACGATAAGAATAAAAAGATTAAAAATCTAATGATGCAATAAATTGATTGTATCATTGAATGGTATCAACAAGTATGAATGAGAGTGGATTTGTGAAGATAACCCCACCCCATTTCTTGAGTAGCACCAAGACCAACTGCGTAATCCCTTCAGGATTTGCGTAACGTTATTAGCTGCGTTAATTAATTATGCAATCATAGAAATATTAGTTTTTTTAGTATGTGCATTCTTGTAGTAATAAATGCAAGCAAAGTCTGCTATTCCAAAAATTCTATTTCTGTCCTAAAATAACATAGGAACAGCCCGTCATTGAACAGACCTACAATTCAGCCAAGTTGGATAATATTAAATATCCACTGGATCCTCTTCTTTATCTACGGGATGAGTAACATTTGGCCCTTAATAGCCAAATGGCTTATATTCCTAAGCCCTTCAATTTATGAGGGACATAACTCTACCCACAATGCTATTGGGAGTACATCATAGATGAGCTTCAAAGCTCCTCTTCTTATGGAACTTCCATTACTAGGATGATCTACACGGACAGAAAAACGAACTGGAGACCAAAAAAGCTTAAAAAAAGGATAAGTGTTATTATAACATTAAATGTTCTTCTTCTTGAAGCGGGATCAACGTGCTTTAAACGTGCTTTAGTTATAAAGCACGCTATGGAAACGAAAGCCATTTAATACTCAAAATGATTTTCCCATGATCCACGTGCCCAAAATTGAATAAAATATTGAGATAGAGTTCCCCCAGGGCCTACCATAAAACATACAATAGTATTCCTTTTTCTGTCTCTTTGTAAGAAATCAAAGGAGTTGTTCAGTCGGCTAAACAGCCCTAGAAAAACTGGGCGGAGTAGAATCCTTTCCCTTGGGCAAAATAATATTGCTGCGTTAGCAAAAAGCCAGCTATACTGGTTCAGTATACTTTCAATATACCTTTGGTATAATATTGACAATCAAACGAGGATTAGAGAAAATATCAGTAATTTTCATTTTCTGATCTCTATCTTTCATGGGGTCAATTCCCCTTTGACTTTCCAATAATATATGGAGCTTAGCATGTCTGGGAATACGGGAGAACGCGCTTTTGCTGACATTATTACCAGTATTCGATATTGGGTTATCCACAGTATTACTATACCATCGCTATTCATAGCGGGATGGTTATTTGTAAGCACGGGTTTGGCTTATGATGTATTCGGGAGCCCCCGGCCAAATGAGTATTTCACAGAAAGCCGACAGGAGGTTCCATTAGTAACTGACCGTTTCGATTCATTAGAACAACTCGATGAGTTTACTAGATCTTTTTAGGAGGTACTAATGACTATAGATAGAACCTATCCAATTTTTACAGTTAGATGGTTGGCCGTTCACGGACTAGCTGTACCCACAGTTTTTTTCTTAGGGTCAATATCTGCAATGCAGTTCATCCAACGATAAACTATATACTATATATAAATTATATTACGGAGCTATGACACAATCAAACCCAAACGAACAAAATGTTGAATTGAATCGGACCAGCCTCTACTGGGGGTTGTTACTCATTTTTGTGCTTGCTGTTCTATTCTCTAATTACTTTTTCAATTAAATATAGTGAGAATCTTATCTATCACCCAATTTGGTGAGATCTAATACTCATATATATGTATGATTGTTTATGTCTTGAGCATGACTATTTAAGACAATTTGATGTAAATTGGAGTAAGAGAAATGACCGATACCACTGGAAGGATCCCTCTTTGGTTGATAGGTACTTTAACCGGTACTCTCGTTATTGGTTTAATAGGTCTCTTTTTTTATGGTTCCTATTCCGGATTAGGGTCATCCCTATAGATAATGAAATTTAGTTCATATCTATGGGAGCTACTCTACATACAAAAGTGAAAACTAAAAAAGAAAGATAAGACCTTACGGTACCGTAAGGTCTTATCTTTCTTTTTTTAATATATTTTTGGCTTACATTTATGAAATTCATGCAAATCCCACGACTGTTCTATTTACTCCCATTCTTTTAGTAAAGTGATAAGACAATATATATCTCATGCTTCTGATATGCAGAAGCATAGCATTCTATCGATCTAGCTTGAATGTTCCTCCTCAAACAAATGTTAATTGATATATTATTCTGCAGAAAATTTGTCCATTTCTGGAACAGAGAATTACACAATTCTTTTTTATGGATGTAGAATTACATCTTTTACGTTACGGCCCGAGCTAAAAAAATGTTTCTCTTTTATTAGAAAAGCAACTAAAAGAAACGAGCCTCATTCAAACATTGACTTATCAAATAGGTCACCCCATTTGCTCAATCAACCCAACCATATTCGCTTTTACTCGCCTGCTCTTCCTTTTCCAAAAAGTTTATAAAAAGACAGTCAAAAACTGAATTAATTCTATAGATTCGAACAGAAGGAAAGAGCGAATGAATGCTCCCTATCTTCGAAGAAAGATTACTCTAATCTCAAAATTGTATATGTATTCATATTATACATAAAGTATAGGTTCAATTCTTTCGGTCAACTTAAGGGGTAGTAATAGACACATAATTTTATGTACCTAAAAATTCATCTCGGCCAATTGAACTTTCTCAAACTGTTTCTTCTTAAGGACCAGAAATATCTGTGCCAAAATGACAGACGCTAGGAAGAATAAAAGACCTTGAACGCGTAAAGGATCTTGAAGCACTATTTCTGCATCTCCCTGACCAAATCCACCCACATTAGGATTATTCGTTAACGGCTGATCAACCTTGATCAATTCGCCTTCTGAAACAAGAAGTTCCGGTCCCGAGGGTACAATGTCAACAACTTGTCGACCGTCTAATTGATTATCAATAGTTATTTCATATCCACCCTTTTCTTTACGTAATATTTTGCTCACTCTACCTGTTGCTGAAGCGTTATAGACCGTATTGTTGCTCTTGCTGCCATCGGGATAAATTTGGCCTCTTCCTCTATTACCGCCCACATAGATGGGGTATTTAAGAAAGTGAGCTACTTTATTAGTAGAAGGATTTGGTGAAAGGATGGGAAAGAGAATTTCATTATATTTTTGACCGGGAACAGGACCTATTACAATAATGTTTTTTTGATTAGGACGATAGTTCTGGAAAAAAAGATTACCTATTTTTTCTTTCATCTCAGGAGAAATACGATCCAGAGGGGCTAATTCGAAGCCTTCGGGTAAAATAAGAACAGCTCCTACATTTAAATTCCCTTTCTTACCGTTAGCAAGAACTTGTTTTATTTGTGTATCATAGGGAATTTTAACGACTGCTTCAAATACAGTATCGGGAAGCACAGACTGTGGAACTTCAATCTCCACAGGTTTTTTAGCCAAATGACAATTGGCGCATACAATACGCCCAGTTGCTTCTCGAGGATTTTCATAACTTTGCTGTGCAAAAATAGGATATGCATTCGAAATAGATGCCCGAGTAATTATATGTATCATGATCAAGACCGAAATTAATCGAGTTATCCACTTTTTAACCCGGTCGTAATAAGTATTTCTATTTTGCATGGTTCAATTATTGGCTCCAATCCTTTTCTTTTAAAATACATAAGAGTAGGTAGCTATCATAGCTACCTGTATGCAATTTTGCTACTAGATTAGTCAGTAGCGTCTTTCACACTGAACTAGAAACGGAATGAAAAAGGGACAAATATAAAAAACAGTTGAATTGAACTGTTGTTGGATGAACAAATTCCTTATTCATTTATTGAGTGATAAATTACTACAAGTGAAGGAGATGTACGATTAAGACGACGAAAGATCCAATATTTGAAAATCGTATCCAAAATGACTGGAAAAGTCGAAACAAGACCAGATATTATTCGTTCGTTATGGGCCAATCCATAATTTTCGAAGATCCAATTGATCAAAAGTTCCCAACCATGGGGCGAATGAAACCCGATACATAGATCGGTTGCTAAAAGAATATAAAAAGCTTTGGTTGTATCGCTGAAGCTATAGAATAATTCTTGGATCCAAGAATTAAGAATAGCAAGCTTATTCTTACCCAGGATAAGATAAGCACTTAGAATAGCAAAACCCATTATATTTGTTAATAAGTGTAAGATTATTTGGATACAATCTTGATTATACATTTTTACCAATTCAATCATTTTTTTTTGAATCTCTATTCGAGGATCTTGTGAATCCGTTTCCAAAGGATCTTCCACCATTCTTTCTAACATAAAAAGCTCTTCTATTTTCTCAAATCTCCCTAGAGTGCTTTCTTCTTGTATATAATCAAAAATTTTTTGAGATTGATTAGTATTCCACCAATTTATAACCCAAGGTTCCAAGCCTTTCTGTAATGAAATTGAAATTCCCCAAGGTAGTACTACTAGACCTGCAAGATATCGCAGAGAGGCTGATGCTTTATATTTGGCCACTTCCAATTCACGAATCGCTAACGAGCTAGATTCACTTGTTATCTCCGTACGAAATCTGAACAAGGTACGAGTTATAGAACGAGGTATGGGATTCATAGATTGATGTATTGAGTAATTCTTCGACTCCGAAGCATTATATGCTTCGGATAAGCAACGATTCATTCCGAATAAGAATGGGAATAAAAATAGAGATTGTTCCCAGCCGAACCCATAATTTAAAATCGGTTTGATCTAGAATAATTCTGTATTCATTATTTTACTATCAGTTTTTTCTCCGAAGACTTAAAGAAAGTAACATATAAGTCTTCCTTTTTCAAGTGAAAAAGGAGATCAATGTTTCCTAGCAAAAAAGATCATAGTTTGGGGATAAGATATATTCAATAAATATAGAATCTATATCGGGGTTAATCCGGTTGGTATATTAGATTCAATTATCCGATTGAAGTATGCATTTGTAAAAAAAAAAAAAATGCCTGAAAAGGTACACTATATAATAAGATATATGTGTATTTTTTGATACATTGTATCAGTGTACTGGCTCTATTGGCTCCCTTCTGAAAAGAAGAAGAGCCATGAGGTGTTTGGGAACTGCCGGGAAATACTAATCAGATTTTCTGAGTACTCCCTCCTTTTTTTCCTGGTCGTGAAAATGAACTGCATGTCCTTCCCCCCCCCCTCCCCACCAGCCTCTCATTGAAATCTCTTCCTCTCGTATATATTCGGAGATATACCAGTTTCTCTATCGAGAAATAATGAGATCAACTAAAAACCTTCAATAGATACACGTAAAAACCGTGCTAATTCAGCAGCTTTCTGCTCCATTTCACGTAAGGTCAAATTATCTTCAGTACGAATTAAGGGAATTTCTTGTTGACCTTTTATTTGCATATAAATAACACGACGAGGAGAAATACCTTCTTTAACTTCCATTTTGATCGCCCGAATATCTCTTATAGAAAATTGAACTGAAATACAACGATTTCTTCCCGGGAATCCCCAACGAAAAAGACATACAATCCCTTCTTTTTTATCAAACTTATTGTAGCCACTACCCACATTGCACAGAATTGTGCACCATAAATAGGTGCTAATGAATAGACCTGCAATACCATAAAAACACATTACAATTCCTTGTGGAACAAAAAGTATTTGCTGAGATGACAATAGGGGTATCAGATTCCTACCGAGATAACTCGAGATTCCGACTAAAAAAAATCCTAGTGAACCCGAGAAGAGTATACAAGCCCAAAAAAAATTACTCATTTTTCGAGACCCTCTTACGGGTTCTATCAACAGCTGTTTTGATCGACGATTCATAACGAATTGTGTCCTATTTCATTTAAGGCAATGGCCAAATGCTTACTCCTTTGGCGTCCAAAGTAATTATCATAATTATAAGCTAGCTATACACATCTAAGCATCTAAGCCGAGAATAGAATATCTCGGCTATCATTTACCTCTTTTTTTTTCCCGTGCTCTCCGTTTGGAACATTGTAACTTATCAATCGATTGTAAAAACGACACTTTATGGGATTAGTCTAATATAAATCCCACTTTATATTCATATAGATATTTATCTATATTCGTTATATATAAGAAACATATCCATTCATGGATGGATATGTATAGATATCCATCCAGATTATATCCATATATTATACCTATGGCGTATAGATGGTGCATATATATCTATTCATATATGATGAATATATCTATTATCTAGATGGATATCTATTTAGATCTATTTCGTTCATATTTAGAACGAGCATTTTATGTTCTACTAAAAAAAAGTATATTTTTTATATTGAAACCAATATATGAGATCTTATTGGACTAGATTCACAAAATCTCGTCTTTTTGGATATGGAAATACAAGAAAGCCATTGTAACTGCTGGAAAAACCAGGCCCACTAGAGGCACAAAAATAGAGGATATGCTATTTGCCATAGAACGAGTACCTTAATGGAATATTTTACTTTATTACAAGTAATTATTATAAGACCGAATGAGCGATAGGTCAAAACCAAATAAGCGGTCCTTTCCTTCTTCAGAAACACATCTATCAAAATATTGTTCCTTTTCGCATCAAATAGTTTTTTTGAGTCTAAAACAACTATTTTAGACTCAACCCGGGATCTTCTTTTGATTGATATAGAAGTATAAGATTCTACATATTAAAGACTGAATAAATATATATAGATCTATTACAATAATGTTTATACATATTAAAAAACCTTATTTATTAGTAAAAAGGATTTCAATCTTGTTTCCTCCTATTTGAAAACCGCGTAGGAATTTCTATTGCATGTAGTTAGAGGATCAATACTTTTGATGTAGATCCGACTTTTCCTTTGTCGCGAACTTGTATCATAATACAAGGTTTCGTTACAAAGAGCTCAATCAATATAATAATTGATTGCTCCTTATAAGCAAGCAAACTCCACAGCGTTGAATCAACGAAACTTGTAAAGCTTCAGTATATCACGCAAAACACCTTTTAAAATACTCCGTGGAACAATTAGATCAAATAACCCATGGTAAAATAAATACTCAGCCGTTTGGAAATCATCATCTTCTATTGTCAGATTTAATGTCTGCTCAATTACTCTTCTACCAGCAAATGCAATGTACGCTTTAGGTTCAGCAATAGTGATATTTGGCAACATGCCGAAACTGGCAGTCACTCCACCTGTTGTGGGAGAAGTAAGAATCGATATATAGAACAACTTTTTCTTACGTTGAAAAATATTCAACGCAGAAGCTATTTTGCCCATCTGCATTAAACTAAAACTTCCCTCTTGCATGCGTGCTCCACCAGAAGCACACACCGTAATCAATGGAAGAGATTTCTTGGTAGCGTACTCGATCAGACGGGTTATTTTCTCACCTACTACCGAGCCCATGCTACCCCCCATGAATTGAAAATCCATAACTCCAATTGCGATAGGAATACCATGTAATCGACCTATGCCTGTTTGAATAGCGTCGGTTAAACCTGTGTCTATTTGATAGGAAGTGATATGATCCATATAAGGTTTTTCTTCCATATCAAGTTCCCTCTCTTCCTTTTTCCGCTCTTCACGAAGCTTCTTCTGATTCCTCTTTTCACGAGAAATCATATAATGAATCTTTTGGATTTCAAGAGCAAGCTTTCTTTCTGGAACTTTCTCCTCGCAAGGCAAAATATTATACTCCTTCAAAAACTGTTCAGAAAAAGAATCTTCAGGAACCTCCTCTTCATCAACTTCCTCCTCAGGAATCTGCTCAGAGGGTGAAGGTCCCTTCTGGGAAGATGCAGCAATGTTCTCACGAAGTGAACGAGCCTCCTCAGGAAGTGAAGGAGCCTCCTTAGAAGGAATCTCCTCTTCTGAATCTTCAGAAAAATCCTTTAACCACCAATTTAACCACCGAAGAAACTCTTCTGACGATTCAGCTGAAACTGGAGTATACTGTTCAAGATACTTTTCCCAAGTCCGTAGGGACTTAGAGTCGTCCCAAAATTGTTCAGAAAAAGGATCTTGAGGAACCTCGTCTTCAGTGTCTTCAGAAGAACTATCTTTTATTCCTCTAAAATAATTTAGAGAACAAGAATCCATCAAAGTAACTATCTTTCCATATAAGAGGATCCCTTGCAGTTCATCTTTGAAAGATTGAACTTCTAAAGATTTTAGATCTATCTTATCTAAAATAGATATATGCCGTTGAAAACAACTTAGAGCAAAATTCATTAGTATTTGCTTGAGATATCTACGGAATATCCTTTTCAATATATTAAAAATATTTTCCTTATTATTGTTTGGGGTCCACTCTCGCATCTCATTAAAACTATTTCTAAACTTCTCTTCTATATATTTGATATCTTGCGTCAATTTTTCTATATATTCGAAATCTTGCATCAGATTTTCTGGATATTCGATATCTTGAATCAAATTTTCTGGATATTCGATATCTTGAATCAAATTTTCATTAATGGAAGGCCCCTCTTCTATTATCTCCTCGAAAATTTCTTCTGTAAGTAGAAGTTCTTCAATTTTTGGAAGAAATTTCCAAAGCAAAAATGAATAATATATACAGAAATTCCAGCGATAATCTATCGAAATTCTCGAATTTTTCCCGTTCATTTGCCAAAAAATCTCCATCTTTTCTTCAGTTCGAAGATTTTCAAACTCGGAAAAAACATCTATGGTACATAGATTTTCATCCATGGGAACCCAAGTGCCAGAATCCACTAAAAGTTCAATCCTATCAGAACTACTCATTTGCATAGGAAAGCCACAATCTTGGCAAATTGCCATATTTTGCCTCAAATGCTTCCTAAATTGCATATTGTAACAATTATCGCATTGCGCCCATAATTGTCTCAAACGCTCATTATCAATCAGCTGAGGCTGTTCAGTATTTTCATCTCCTTTCTTGACAATAGCGAGGTGATTCGCTTTCTCGGTCAAATCCTCAATTACTCGATTAATTCGACGTCGTTCTTCGTGCCATTCTCTTAAAGTCATAATATCTCCTTCATCGTATACAATATACGAATACACTAAATTTATTCATTTGATTCATATGAAAGTGGAATAGTATAAAATAGAGAATCAGAAAACAAAAAAATAGGTAAATTTCATTTTTACCTCTCTCTTTCGTTTTTACCTTCTTCCCAAAAGGGGAATAAAATTCCAAAGGAAAACGTATTAATTATTCTTATTCTTCTTAGAATCAGAAGAAACAGACAGAAGGAAACACTAGTTTCATCAACGTCTCCCGCTCGTACCTCTCGCCCGCCAAAAGGGTCTTTTATATAAGACCCGTTCGTTGGTTCTCTTGCTAAACCCAGCAAACATTCAAGAGATCTATCCTAGATGGATCTATCCTAGATCCATTTGGAAAAATACCCCTAAAATAGATTTACCTCGAATGAAGTTCAATTATTTGATTTCTTCAATATTATCGAACTTCGCAGAAACCTTTTCTTTGAATCTAAATCAAAAATCGATTCATATTGTGAGATACCACGACACGATAAAGAGCAATTTATCGCAAAAAAGCCTATGTCCATCCCAAATATAAGATATTAATCGAATAGGGTTCGGGCTAGAAGGGATTTGAACCCTTGACTCCAAGGTCCGGAACCATGTGCTCTGATCCACTGAGCTACCAACCCCTACAAGATAAAAAAGTATGTACTTTATTCATATATACGTACATATGTGTCTATGCATAGACATAATGGAACGAAGTGATACTGAAATGAAGACATCCAATGTTTTATTGATCCGGCAGTAACATAATGTATTACTGTGGATTAGCTAGCGAGCGATCTATTGGGATTGTAGTTCAATTGGTTAGAGTACCGCCCTGTCAAGACGGAAGTTGCGGGTTCGAGCCCCGTCAGTCCCGGTCGAATTGAATAAGTTTACCCTTTTTTTATCTCTATGCCCGGAGAACAGGAAAAAAGGATTGGTAGACAGACCCAGATGGAGATATCCAGAAATTTAGTAAATCTCAATTTGGATCGACAGGATGAGATTCTGTCGATCCAATGTAGAATCCGTTGGTTAATTATGCCACCATTCCAATAAGAACATCAGATTATCGTATCTGATTCGTACAAATCAGCATTCGTGATTCGGCTCAATTTTTCTAGTAAAAGATTGGGCCGAGTTCGATCCGATTAGGATAACCAATGAATGAAAACTGGATTATAAAGTATCAATAGTTTCAAATTCAAATATGATCTCTTTCCATATTTCACAAGCAGCAGCTAGTTCGGGACTCCATTTACTAGCTTCACGGATCACTTCATTACCTTCACGAGCAAGATCACGTCCCTCATTACGTGCTTCTACACAAGCTTCTAAAGCAACCCGATTAGCTACTGCACCAGGTGCATTTCCCCAAGGGTGCCCCAAAGTTCCTCCACCAAACTGTAATACAGAATCATCCCCAAAGATCTCGGTCAGAGCAGGCATATGCCAAACATGAATACCCCCCGAAGCTACAGGTAGGACACCTGGCATAGATACCCAATCTTGAGTGAAATAAATACCGCGACTTCGGTCTTTTTCAATAAAATCATCACGTAGCAGATCCACAAAACCCAAAGTTACTTCTCGTTCTCCTTCGAGTTTACCTACTACAGTACCGGCGTGAATATGATCTCCCCCAGACATACGCAACGCTTTAGCTAGTACACGAAAGTGCATACCGTGATTTTTTTGTCTATCAATAACTGCATGCATTGCGCGGTGAATGTGAAGAAGTAGGCCGTTGTCTCGGCAATAATGAGCCAACGAAGTATTCGCCGTAAACCCCCCCGTCAGATAGTCATGCATAACGATGGGAACTCCCAATTCTCTAGCGAATACCGCTCTTTTTATCATTTCTTCACATGTACCTGCGGTAGCATTCAGGTAATGTCCCTTAATTTCACCCGTTTCAGCCTGAGCTTTAAAAAGTGCTTCAGCGCAAAAGCAAAAACGATCTCTCCAGCGCATAAATGGTTGGGAATTTACATTCTCATCATCCTTCGTGAAATCAAGTCCACCACGAAGACATTCGTAAACTGCTCTACCATAATTCTTTGCAGACAGACCCAATTTTGGTTTGATGGTACATCCCAATAGGGGGCGGCCATATTTATTTAATTTATCTCTTTCCACCTGGATACCATGTGGTGGACCTTGGAAAGTTTTGGAATAAGCAGGAGGAATCCGCAGATCTTCCAGACGTAGAGCCCGTAGGGCTTTGAATCCAAAAACATTACCTACAATGGAGGTGAACAGGTTAGTAACAGAACCTTCTTCAAAAAGGTCTAAGGGATAAGCTACATAGACAATAAATTGATTTTCCTCTCCAGGAACAGGTTCGATGTCATAGCATCGCCCCTTGTAACGATCGAGGCTGGTAAGTCCATCGGTCCAAACAGTAGTCCATGTACCAGTGGAAGATTCGGCAGCTACTGCCGCTCCTGCTTCCTCGGGGGGCACTCCGGGTTGAGGAGTGACTCGGAATGCTGCCAAGATATCAGTATCTTTGGTCGGATATTCCGGAGTATAATAAGTTAATCTGTAATCTTTAACACCAGCCTTGAACCCAACACTTGCTTTAGTCTCTGTTTTTGGTGACATAAAAAAGTCCCTCCCTATGATTGATTGATCAGTTAATCACTCTTACAACGACGAGGTCTGCTCGACCTGGGTCAAACGTAACGTAAATAATTCAGTTGCGCCAATCGATTACAAAACACTTAAGTTATCCGTAATTGGGCAATAAAACTTGTCCGGATACATTATTGTATAGTGTTCTGTATGTATAACGCAACCCAAAAATTTACCTTGTTTCCCGGTGGACCCGGGGATCTTTTAGCTATTAATTTAGTCCATGGATTTAAAGAAACAAATTGACTATTTACCATAGTATATGGAAATGTGAATTAATTATACGAGTGATAAATATATCTGAAAAAGTAGAGAAAGAAGACGAGAAGAGGAACGGGGGGGGGGAGAAAAAAACAAACAACGAGAGAGAGAAAAAGGTTATGAATAGAATCCCAGTTACATATCTTACAGAGGGTCTATGCATAGGGTGAAATATTCCTATTTCCAGACAAACCGAAGACTTTCTAATAATCCTAATTCATCTACTTCATATTACAAATATGAAATGTATTAATTAGGAGACGAAATAGCCTCAATAGCTTCTAATCGTGTTCTAGCTCTTTTGAGAGCTACGTCAGCCTCAATTGCTTGTCTCTTACCTCGAGCTCGAGCAAGGTCTGCTTTAGCTATACGAAAATCTTCCCGAGCCTCTTGAAGATCAATGTCAATACCTCTTTCTGCATTATTTACCAATACAGTGACATAATTATCGTCTATCTTGGCAAATCCACCCATCAATGCCATAGTGGACCACTGCGCATCGAGACGTATTTTCATAACCCCAATATCTAAAGCTGTAACAAGTGAAGCATGATTTGGTAATACACCAATTTGACCACTATTGGTAGATAGGATGATTTCTTTAACTTCTGAATCCCAAACAACTCGATTAGGAGTCAGCACACGAAGATTTAGGGTCATTTGACAAATTAACTTTCCACTTTGAAGTTCATAGCTTTCGCGGTAGCTTCATCGATGTTACCCACCAAATAAAAAGACTGTTCAGGGAGACCATCTAATTCTCCGGAAAGAATCATTTGAAACCCCCTAATTGTTTCTATAAGACTAACATATTTACCTGGAGAACCAGTGAATACCTCTGCTACGAAAAACGGTTGTGACAAGAAACGTTCAATTTTTCTTGCTCTTGCTACGGTTAAACGGTCCTCTTCTGATAATTCGTCCAGTCCAAGAATAGCTATAATATCTTGAAGTTCCTTATAACGTTGTAAAGTTTGCTTAACTCCTTGTGCAGTTTCATAATGTTCCTCGCCCACGATCGAAGGTTGGAGCATAGTCGATGTTGAATCTAAAGGATCGACCGCTGGATAGATGCCCTTGGAAGCTAATCCTCTCGACAATACGGTAGTAGCATCCAAATGTGCAAATGTTGTAGCAGGAGCAGGATCGGTCAAGTCGTCCGCAGGGACATAAACTGCTTGAATGGAGGTTATAGATCCCTCTTTGGTAGAGGTGATTCTCTCTTGCAAAGACCCCATTTCCGTGCCAAGAGTTGGCTGATAGCCCACGGCGGAAGGCATTCTGCCTAATAGGGCGGATACCTCTGATCCTGCTTGGACAAAGCGGAAAATATTGTCAATGAATAAGAGTACGTCTTGCTTATTGACATCCCGGAAATATTCTGCCATGGTTAGGGCAGTTAAACCGACTCTCATACGAGCTCCTGGTGGTTCATTCATCTGCCCATAGACTAGAGCTACTTTGGATTCTGATATATTTTGTTCCCTGATGACTCCCGATTCTTTCATTTCCATATAAAGATCATTTCCTTCGCGGGTACGCTCTCCCACCCCACTAAATACAGATACGCCTCCGTGAGCCTTAGCAATGTTGTTGATTAACTCCATAATCAGTACTGTTTTACCCACTCCAGCCCCACCGAATAGCCCGATTTTCCCCCCACGACGGTAAGGAGCTAAAAGATCCACTACTTTAATACCTGTTTCAAAGATTGAAAATTTGGTATCTAACTGCGTAAAGGCGGGAGCAGGTCTATGAATAGGAGACCTTGTGCTAGCATCTACAGGACCTAAATCGTCAACAGGTTCTCCAAGAACATTAAAAATTCGTCCAAGAGTAGTTCCACCAACCGGAACACTAAGAGGAGCCCCCGTATCAATAACTCTCATTCCTCTCATCAAACCATCTGTAGCACTCATAGCTACAGCTCGAACCTTATTATTTCCTAATAATTGTTGTACCTCACAAGTAACTTGAATTAGTTGACCTGTTGTATTTTGGTCCTTCACTATTAAAGAATTGTAAATATAAGGCATACCATCTGGAGGAAAAGATACATCTAGTACAGGGCCGATGATCTGAGCAATACGGCCTACATTTTTTTCTACAAGTGTGGAAATTCCAAGAATAAAAGGATTGGTTCTCATAAAAAAAAAAAGAGATTTATTTTCATTGTTTGCTGATACTATTAAATGTGGTGTATCAAGTTGATGAGTCAATCATGACTGAGAGCTACCACTTCGATTTACTTAGTAATATCTTTGATAGTTCAACTTCAATAATAATCTTAAAATGCATTCCTTATTCCCATGAAATCAAAATTTATTTAGAAATAACAAAGTAGAAAAACTTCTTAGGTGCCATTGAGTCCTCAACGGCATCCAAGAAGTTTTACCTACTATTGGATTTGAACCAATGACTCTCGCCGTATGAAAGCGATACTCTAACCACTGAGTTAAGTGGGTCTTTTATCATCATAGGTATTTAATTGGGCTTATAAACTATTTTAAATGGAATTCAACCAATAAACAATATGCCCCTAACTAAATAATATTAGATCATGAAATATCTACCTTGACATATAGTGATCTGTTTGGTTAGTATAATATATTACCAGGATTGGCAAGGGCTATAGCTCAGCAAGGTAGAGCACCTCGTTTACACGTGCGCCGATGGTTTTCAGGAGAGTTTATCGGTTTATCCGATCTAAAAATAGATCCAATAGTCTTACTCTATGAATTGGGAGAACAATAGCATGACAAAAAATTCGAATCAATTTGATTCGAATTCTAGATCTAATTGATATGGTCAATCTCAGGGCTATTCAATGCCAGGCATAATGAGTATAATATGGGGACCTCAAAATAAATTCTTTTTGCTTTATGAACTTTGAGGTGTAAGAAGTCTCATATTACTTTTCATTTTCGAAGCGATAGAGACTCCTTTTGAGTTGATCTATGTCTGAGTAAGGCAGACCTACGTCAAGGGAACTTTTTGAATCACTTTGGGATTGCTTTTGGAAAAAATCCCATTTGGAGCATACGGAGCCATCTTATTTTCTTCCTAGAAAGAGGAGAATGGCAGACTAACTGATCAATCCATCAGTTAGTGACAGAGCCCAATGCAATAAAAATGCATGTTGGGTTCTTAGAACAGTTCAATTCATTTCGATAATAAAAACTTTGATCTGTTTCACCGAGAAGGTCTACGGTTCGAGCCCGTATAGCCCTATACGATGGACTAAGCTCTGGTACTCTTATATTCCCTCAATTTACTATTGCTTCTATGACCCGATCCTAACTAAAAACTGGGTCAGATCGTATCAACTATTCTCGTGTGCCTATGAGGATTAATAGGCGCGTGGGAATAAGGCAGATCGATCAAATTTCATTGATCGAAATGAAATTGATATCGTATGATTGGGCTTATTCATTGTTCATTATTTAAATGAATCTGTGTGTGTGTGTCTTTTTTTTTAACAAAAAAGATAGATCTTTAGATTTCTCCCACCTACCCAACGGAACAGAGGAACAAAGGAATTCAATCCTCTAACGAATGATAAAACCAAAGTGTTGTCACTTAGACTCTAACCGTTGTTCGTTACAAACATAAACTTGTTGTTTAGTATTTGTTTCGTTCTGAGAAATGATCCATTAGGTAACATAATATATCTAACCGATTGAATAAAAAAAAAAAAAAAGCTTCAAGAATTCTGTTGAAGGAATGCCCTCTGTTTCACCGTAATCCATACGTCCTGTGATTCTTGATAACAGGATCAATCAGATGATCTGTTAGCTCCAAACACGCTCATTCTTTAATGGATTTACCTACATATTCTTAATACCCGGCTGTAAAGAATCAATTTTATACAAATGTTGATCTCGCCTAAACGCGAACCTTCGGTTCGTGCTCTTCCTAACCCTAAGATCATAACATGTTAGTTATGATATTTATCGGGAACTCACATTCATGTTTAAAACAACAGAGAATTTGATCTATTTCACAGGAGTTTATTTATGTTTCCATTTTCCGAATATGAATCTTTTTGGGTATTTCTAACAATATCCAGCTTTATCCCTATTATGGCATTCTCAATTTCAGGAGCTTTGGCTCCTATAAGTAAAGGACCAGAGAAGCCCACTAGTTACGAATCTGGTATAGAACCCTTGGGGGATACTTGGATCCAATTTAGGATTCGTTATTATATGTTCGCTTTAGTGTTCGTTGTGTTTGATGTCGAAACAGTGTTCCTATATCCGTGGGCTATGAGTTTTGATATTGTGGGTATATCCACATTGATAGAAGTTTTTATTTTCGTGTTTATCTTAATTGTTGGTTTAGTTTATGCATGGCGAAAAGGAGCATTAGAATGGTTTTAACTTACAAGTTTTTGGGCGGTGGGAGAGAGGTAGAAGATTCCATAAAGTCAGTAATAAACCCTATAGAATCAGCTCTACTTGATCGAACAACTCAAAATTCAGTGATTTCAACTACCGTAAATGATCTGTCAAATTGGGCCAGACTCTCTAGTTTATGGCCGCTACTTTATGGCACTAGTTGTTGCTTCATCGAATTTGCTTCATTAATAGGTTCGCGATTCGATTTCGATCGTTATGGTCTGGTACCAAGATCAAGTCCTAGACAAGCTGACCTCATTATAACAGCTGGCACTGTGACGATGAAAATGGCTCCTTCTTTGGTGAGATTATACGAACAAATGCCCGAACCAAAATATGTCATTGCTATGGGAGCCTGTACTATTACAGGAGGAATGTTTAGTACAGATTCTTATAGCACCGTCCGCGGAGTGGATAAGTTAATTCCGGTAGATGTCTATTTGCCGGGTTGCCCGCCTAAACCAGAGGCTATTATAGATGCTATAATAAAACTTCGTGAAAAGATAGCTCGAGAAATATATGAAGATAGGTTTGAGCCCCAACAAAGAAAGAGATTTTTCACTCTAAATCATGGGTTTCATGTTGTATCCAGTATGAATACTGAAAATGAAGAACAACAATTTTTACATGAATTTACCGAACCTCCAATTGAATCGACTTTCGAGGTATTCTCCGAAATGCCCGAATCTATTTCAGGGATACCCCTTGAAAAATAAAGAATTAGGGAATTAAAAAATCTTTAGTGGAAAGTAACGAATAGGAAATCCAATTTTTTTGCAATTGCATAAAAAATGTTAACCCCCTATACAAATACCTTGACAAAAAGTGCTGATAAAATCAGGGGTCGATTATCTGCTTGGCTAGCCAAGCATAAGTTAGCTCATAGACCTTTGGGTTTCGATTATCAAGCCACAGAGACGTTACAGATAAAATCTGAAGATTGGGCTTCGATAGCCATCGCTTTATATGTTTATGGCTTTAACTATCTCCGTTCCCAGTGTGCCTATGATGTAGCACCAGGGGGATTATTGGCTAGTGTATATCATCTTACAAAAATAGATGATAATGCAGATCAACCTGAAGAGGTCTGTATAAAAGTTTTTGTCGCAAGGGAAGATCCCAGAATCCCGTCTGTTCTCCGTATTTGGAAAGGTGCTAATTGGCAAGAACGAGAATCTTATGATATGTTGGGAATCTTTTATGAAAGTCATCTATGTCTCAAACGTATATTGATGCCTGAGAGTTGGATTGGTTGGCCTTTACGCAAAGACTATATTGCACCTGATTTTTATGAGATACAAGATTCTTATTGAATAAGATAAATGTAAACAACCTTTACTTTTGCAAAGTTATAGATCTAAAACTTTGCAGCATCTATTTCAGATGCTATGGAATAGAAAGGACCACAAACAAGGTTTGGTACATGTGTATTCCCACACATTCATTGTATATCGAGACAGATGGGTGAAAAAATTCTTTTGTTGGCGCACCACAAATGATGTACAACGAGCACATTGAATGATGTACCACGAGCACGCTATTTACGAAAACGAAAGATTCAATTTGACTTTTACTAATTTGAGTTGAAAATAGATTCAATCTATTCCCACCGTCAAATCTTTCCATACTTCTGAGTTTTTACTGATATATATATATATATATATATATATATATATATATATATATCCAAGGTATCCAGTTAAATTTGGAATAAAGAAGGAAAATAGAAACAGGGAAGTATAGAACGGAACATATTTAATACTACCTCGTATAATACATACGGATACATATATCCGTATATATATATATATCCATATCTATATCTGATGTATCGTTTTTTAAATGAGTCTGCATGCCAGGAACCAGATTTGAACTGGTGGCACGAGGATTTTCAGTCCTCTGCTCTACCAACTGAGCTATCCCGGCTCTTCTTTGTGCATCATCCTAGTGTAAACCCTGAACTTGTGTTAACTAATCCCCCTTTCAAATTTTACATCGGTAGGTCACCATTTGAAGGACTACAAACGAATAGGATTCATTACAATTCGACATCAGTATATGATATACATAGATCATATATATATATGATCTATGATCAACTTGTTGTAATGTTTACAACATTCGTGTTTCTACTTTCTCCTTCTACTTTCTCCAAAGTAGTGGAATGATAGATAACAAGAATTAATATCTAAAAGAAAGTGAGAATTTTAACTTCTTGACAGAATTGGCAAAAAAAAAAGAATGATAAATCAGTATTTTGGAAATGAACCTGGGAATAGAGGGACTTGAACCCTCAAGGTCTAAAAAAACCGACGGATTTTCTTTCTACTGCAATTTACATTGTTGTTACTGGCATTGACATGTAGAATTGGACTCTATCTTTATTCTCGTCCAATCATTCATTCCAAAAACTGAGTGGACTTCTCTTTCTAGAGAAGTTCCTAAATTTATTTTAGTTAATAGTTAACTAAGTTTCGATTGATTGAGTTTTGAGTGATTGATGGTATTAATCACTTCTATTTATTTAAGCATAAATAAAGAGAATTTTATATAGAAAAAATATTGGATCAAATGATTTTGATTCGTTAGAAAAACTTCCATCGAGTCTCTGCACCTATCCCTTTCTAGGAGGAAAACTTTTATTCCTAGAAACCAGATTTGGCTCAGGATTGCCCATTCAAAATATATATATATATATATATATATATATCCAAGGGTTCCCTGGATTTGGAAGCTATCACTTAGTACGTTTCCATACCAAGGCTCAATTCGATCAAGTCCGTAGCGTCTACCAATTCCGCCATATCCCCGTTCTCGGAAAACGAGATTAAAGTGTAATCTATCTCCTTCTACTATTTCTCTTTTATAAGAGTCATTAATTATACATTAATCTAATGGGTGGCATAAATGTGCCTTTTTACTCCCCTCTCTCTCGCCATCTCTACTTTCTGGCTGAGAATCATTATATTGTTTCTGTATTTTAAATGCAATGTAGTTATTTACTCTTTTCTAATTAGAAATAATGAAACGGTCACTATCAGTTGACTTTTTGTTCTCTTTCCCCCCTTAAAAAAAATAGAAATTAAAGCAATCTTTCAATCTAATCTGGATTGCGCTATTGAGTCTAGAATCGCTATAATTGTTAAGATCCCAAAGAAATTATGGATCGTGCACCAATGAGTATTGGGTTATATCTCCCATTAATGCCTGCTTAGCTCAGAGGTTAGAGCATCGCACTTGTAATGCGATGGTCATCGGTTCGATCCCGATAGCTGGCTCTTTTACGTTCTTCCGTTGGTTTCCCTATAACCAACAATATTTGGTTAGGACCAAAAAATAGGAAGAAAACTCTTTATCTTTCAATCGTTGGTCCACCAAGTAAGTTTCCACTAGTTAAGGGGATTAATTTTTGGAGAAATCCAAAAGGATTGCTCCGATCCAAACAAAATTGGAAACATTTTGTTCTTCGTATAAAATCATTCAAGTATTAGTACGGTTTATACTATTCCTCTTTCCAGCACTATTTTTTTTTCATTTCGCTAAGGAGTTTTTTTATGTCCCGTTATCGAGGACCTCGTATAAAACTAATACGTCGTCTGAACAATTTACCAGGGCTTACCAAATATAGAAGAGTTGATCGTGAGAAAGAGAAAAAATCTCGATATCGTATCCGCCTAGAAGAAAAACAAAAAGTGCGTTTTCATTACGGACTGACAGACCGACAATTACTTCAATATGTTCGTATTGCTAGAAGAGCCAAAGGCTCCACGGGACAGGTCCTATTGCAATTACTTGAAATGCGTTTGGATAATATTCTTTTTCGATTGGGTATGGCTCTCACCATTCCCGGAGCCAGACAATTGGTCAACCATAGACATATTCTGGTCAATGGCCGTATGGTAGATATACCGAGTTATCGTTGCAACCCCAAAGATGTGATTACTATAAAAGATCGACAAAGATCAATGAATATCATTACTAAAAATTTGGATCTGTCTAAAAAACATCAAGAAAGATCGAGACTCATCTCTAAGAGAATCATTAATCGGAAATTTATTCTCTTTTTCCGATTTAAAAAACATTTTATGAAGCATACAGTGCCATTTCATTTGACTCTTGATTCGTCACGATATAAAGGAGTAGTTAAATATAAAGGAATAGTTAATCGAATAATAGATAGTACAGGGATTGGTTTAAACATTAATGAATTGTTGGTCATAGAGTATTTTTCCCGTCGAGCCTAAATTGAGAATGAAAATGAAGGATTTCTGGATATCTGGGCAATTACGCCCTTCTCCCTTCTCTCTCTACTCTCCCAAAGTACGCAAATAGAAAGTAGGCAAATAGATAGAATTGTTTCGTTATTTGGGTAAATCGATATTCTAAAATCATTCTGTAGGTTATATTATAATTTTGTTATTCATGATACATTGATTGTCCCCCCTTTTCTTTCAATATTTGTTTACTTTCCCATACCGCTGTTTATTTTCTTACACCAATTGTTGTATAACAGGATAGAACGGGAGTTGCGGGACAATGGGATAAACCCCATTGTGATTCAACAGATCAGGAAAATGATGGAAAAGAGAATAAGGTAAAGATACGGAAAGAGAGGGATTCGAACCCCCGGTAGACGTAAGCCTACATAGCAGTTCCAATGCTACGCCTTGAACCACTCGGCCATCTTTCCTATGAGATGCTATGCCTTGGATATAATCAATTAAAATTCAATTAAAGTAGTGGATAGCAAATTCTTTTTAGAGATTCTATTTGTTCATATACACAAAAACTTCTGCGGGAATAGAGTATTTGTTCAATCCCCGAAAACACAAAAGGGCATTTTATCAAACTTCCTCCTATTTTGGGAAATCCTCCTTTTTCTTTCTCAATCTGTCGATCTTATCTTATCCGGATTTATTATATGATCAAATTGGTAAATTTAGATAAATCGACTAATCCATTCCATATGATGAATGATATAATCATGATGATTCTTTATCATCATCGTGTCTGGCTAAGAATCGATTGGCCATGATCCGTCGTGCAAATTCTATCATAATAACCCTATTTTTTTTTCTATAGCCTTTAACCCTGTATAAAAGAAGGGTTTTTTGAATAGGGGATTCTCTATTGTCCATCTGTCAATAGAATGAACATACTTTCGAGTATTTTCTATCTATTCCTATTCAGAATAATGAATTCGAAATGTGCGTATATTTACGATTGGAAAATATATTTATTTTTTTTATGGTATTGCGCACCGGAAAATAATTTTATTCATGGGATCATTTCCATATGGGGAATGAAGGAAATTTTTCAATCTCTAATTGACTATGCCTAGATCTCAGAAAAATTACAATTTTATCGATAAGACGTTCACAATTGTAGCGGATATATTATTGCAAATAATCCCGATGGCTTCAGGGGAAAAAGAGGCATTTACTTATTACAGAGATGGTGTGATTTGAATCATTTTCTCTTTTTTTTTATCCTTTTGCAAAAGGGGATTCAAGATATTGAGTCAAACAAAACTTACGCTTAGTGAAGGTGACTTTTAAACATAGAATAATCCCTTCTGTCGTGTATCCCCGATTGATGCAGCCTTAGATGCTTTGATCTTCTGAGATTCTGGTATCAAACGAAAGGTTACACCTATGTGATAGACCTTAACGGTCAAACCTATCAGATAGGCACGCATAGAGGAAAAAGCACTACGTGTGGTAATCGACAACACAAACGCTTCGTTATGATACACATTACTCCCCCCCTTTTTTTTGTTTTAAGGAGCTAATAGAAATGGTTAGGACAACAAACACCCATCTCGTTTGTACTTCGGATACCGATATCATAGAACCATCGGAGATTGTTGAAGTGACTAATCCCCAGAAAATACGCTGCGTTAAGAACAAAGAAATTGTTAGAGGTTCTATTTGTAGTGCTAAGATCTTTGGTGTTAAGAAAAGAATCTTTGCAAGAAGGATGGCTAGAGATTTATTGCCAATACACTAGCCCCTATCAATTCATAATATAGGGTCTTTTCCAATTTCACGGATTACTTCCCTCAATATGTAGAAAAAGGAGGAGCCGTATGAGGTGAAAATCTCATGTACGGTTTTGAAGCGGAGATCATTTCGATCAAATGAACGACCGTCACGGATGTCAGCTCAATCCGAAGGGGAATATGCGGAAGCTTTACAAAATTATTATGAAGCTATGCGACCGGAAATTGATCCTTATGATCGAAGTTATATACTCTATAATATAGGTCTTATCCACACGAGTAATGGGGAGCATACCAAGGCTTTGGAATATTATTTCCAGGCATTGGAACGAAACCCATCTTTACCGCAAGCTCTTAATAATACGGCCTTGATCTGTCATTACGTGCGGCTATCTGTACTATAGAATGAATTCGTTTAGAACTACTACGGAGAACGACAGAAGAAGAGGCTTTCTACATATGCACCGTCCAAAGTCACGGGGTTTATCAGCTGTGGGAAAAAAGAACATTCCTCATAGGAGCCCAAATAGGAATGGATAAATAGAGCCTCAATATTCCATGGATAAAATCATTCAATTGATATGGAAAGCACCATAAAGATCAATTATTGAAAGTTTGGGCTGATACGATCAAATCTGCTCATTGACAAAAATAAGGAATCAACTTATGTAATAAAGTAGATTTACTAAGCTATTGAGCAGCGGTGTAGCATCAGATCCTAAAGATGTAAAGTACTCGCCTACCAGTTAGAGACGGAAAGTACTCTTAAAAATTTCTATACAGAAGTGAGATAGTTACCTCTCAAAAAGACTTCTATTTGGATAATCTGAAGTAGATATCTTCGTTTATATACTTCATCTTTCTGGGGGTGGGAGAAAAGAGAAAACCTTATTATTGATTGAAAGTGAGGTTTGAAACTCATGTCATTGACCCTTTCTGGCCCTTTGGTTAACTCTAACCCATTGCCAACGAATAATCTACTATTTTGTAAGTTTGGGTAAAGGACTATAGAACAGAATAGTGAATTGAGCCGTATGAGGTAGGAAACTCTCAAGTACGGTTCTATGGGAGGAAGACTTTATAAGTTGACCCATCCCGACCGAGGAGAACAGGCCATTCGACAGGGAGATCCTGAAATTGCGGAGGCTTGGTTCAATCAAGCTGCTGAGTATTGGAAACAAGCTATAGCACTTGCCCCAAGCAACTACATCGAAGCACAAAATTGGTTAAAGATTACGGGGCGCTTTGGAGAATGAGAATCTCTGGTATGATCATACCAGAGAAATCGTTGGGATTATTTCGGAAGAAATCAATGAAATTATTTCATTGTAATTTCTCGAATTAATCTTCCAACTGCATTGGCTTCTCATATCCTTGGAATATATTGACAATATAACAAGGAATACCTTTTGTGGATCGTTAATGAGAGAGATCTTTTGAATAGGGCCAAATCCGGGGATGTCTTTTATTAATGATCCATGAATAATAAAAAGTTATCGTTATTCATAAATGTGATCTGCGGGGGGTCCAGATATATGGGTAAATACAGCTGGATATGAATATAATAATGATCATTACACCAATAAATAGGTTTTTACGTTGGGCCGAATGATAAACGTTTTTCCAAACCCATAACGGTCCATTGGGCACATATTAGATATGTCATAATAAATTTGAACACCTGCCTCAGATCGACTTACTATCATAGTTGCTCTAGTCATGAACTGGGAAATAAATAAAGAAAGGAACGAGTTGAGAACATATATATATCATTCAATAATTCCTTCCTGTTGGCGGGTTTTTCTTATGTCTCGTCTGGAAAGAGGGGAACTCAATGACTATTCGTTCACCGGAAACAGAAGTAAAGATCGTGGTGGAGAGGGATCCTATTAAAACCTCTTTTGAAAAATGGGCCAAACCTGGTCATTTCTCAAAGACGCTAACTAAGGGACCTAATACTACCACTTGGATCTGGAATCTACATGCTGATGCTCACGATTTTGATAGCCATACCAATGATTTGGAAGAGATCTCTCGCAAAGTATTTAGTGCTCATTTTGGTCAACTAGCCATCATCTTTATTTGGCTAAGCGGGATGTACTTTCACGGCGCTCGTTTCTCCAATTATGAGGCATGGTTGAGCGATCCTATTCACATCAAACCGAGTGCTCAGGTAGTTTGGCCAATAGTGGGTCAAGAAATTCTGAATGGGGATGTAGGTGGAGGTTTTCGAGGAATACAAATAACCTCCGGATTCTTCCAGATTTGGCGAGCATCAGGAATAACTAGTGAATTACAACTTTACTGCACCGCAATTGGTGCATTGATCTTTGCAGCGTTAATGCTTTTTGCTGGTTGGTTCCATTATCACAAAGCTGCTCCAAAATTAGCTTGGTTTCAAGATGTAGAATCCATGTTGAACCACCATTTAGCAGGGTTACTAGGACTTGGATCTCTATCTTGGGCAGGACACCAAGTACATGTTTCTTTACCTATTAACCAACTCCTAGATGCTGGAGTTGATCCTAAAGAGATACCGCTTCCTCATGAATTTATTTTAAATCGCGATCTTTTAGCCCAACTCTTTCCCAGTTTTGCTGAGGGGTTGACCCCATTTTTCACCTTGAATTGGTCGGAATATTCGGATTTTTTGACTTTCCGTGGAGGACTCAATCCGGTAACAGGAGGTCTATGGCTGACCGATACTGCACATCATCATTTGGCTATTGCAATTCTTTTTATTATTGCTGGTCATATGTATAGGACTAATTGGAGTATTGGCCATAGCCTCAAGGAAATTTTGGAAGCTCATAAAGGCCCATTTACAGGAGAGGGTCATAGAGGTCTTTACGAGATCTTAACTACCTCGTGGCATGCTCAATTAGCTCTTAACCTAGCTATGTTAGGATCTTTAACTATTGTTGTAGCTCACCACATGTATTCCATGCCTCCCTATCCATACCTTGCTATTGACTATGGTACACAGCTCTCTCTGTTCACACACCATATGTGGATTGGTGGGTTTCTGATAGTTGGGGCTGCTGCACATGCAGCTATTTTTATGGTAAGAGACTATGATCCAACTACTCAATACAACAATCTATTAGATCGTGTTCTTAGACATCGTGATGCAATTGTATCACACCTCAACTGGGCATGTATATTCTTAGGCTTCCATAGCTTTGGTTTGTATATTCATAATGATACTATGAGCGCTTTAGGGCGTCCTCAAGATATGTTTTCAGATACTGCTATACAATTACAACCCATTTTTGCTCAATGGATACAAAACACTCATGCTTCAGCACCTAGTTTAACAGCTCCTGATGCTACAGCGAGCACGAGCTTAACCTGGGGGGGTGGTGATTTGGTAGCAGTAGGTAACAAAGTAGCTTTGTTACCTATTCCATTAGGAACCGCGGACTTTTTGGTACATCATATTCATGCTTTTACTATCCATGTGACTGTATTAATATTACTTAAAGGTGTCTTATTTGCCCGTAGCTCTCGTTTAATACCCGATAAAGCAAATCTTGGGTTTCGCTTTCCTTGTGACGGACCTGGGAGGGGAGGAACATGCCAAGTATCTGCCTGGGATCATGTTTTCCTGGGGTTATTCTGGATGTACAATGCAATTTCAGTAGTAATATTCCATTTTAGCTGGAAAATGCAGTCCGATGTTTGGGGTAGTATAAGTGATCAAGGAGTGGTAACTCATATCACGGGAGGAAACTTTGCGCAGAGTTCTATTACAATTAATGGGTGGCTTCGCGACTTTTTATGGGCACAAGCCTCTCAGGTAATCCAATCTTATGGTTCTTCATTATCTGCATATGGTCTTTTATTCTTAGGTGCTCATTTTGTTTGGGCATTTAGTTTAATGTTCTTATTCAGTGGCCGTGGGTATTGGCAAGAACTCATTGAATCCATCGTTTGGGCTCATAACAAACTGAAGGTTGCTCCTGCTATCCAGCCCAGAGCCTTGAGCATTGTCCAAGGACGTGCTGTAGGAGTAGCCCATTACCTTCTGGGTGGAATCGTCACAACATGGGCGTTCTTCCTAGCAAGAATTATTGCAGTAGGATAATGGCTAGGAGGATTTGAAAAGCATTATGGCATCAAGATTTCCAAAGTTCAGCCAAGGCTTGGCCCAGGACCCAACTACTCGTCGTATTTGGTTTGGTATTGCTACCGCACATGATTTTGAGAGTCATGATGATATGACCGAGGAACGCCTTTATCAGAACATTTTTGCTTCTCATTTCGGTCAATTAGCCATAATCTTTCTTTGGACCTCTGGTAATTTGTTCCACGTGGCTTGGCAAGGCAATTTCGAAGCGTGGGTACATGACCCCTTACATGTAAGACCTATCGCTCATGCAATTTGGGATCCTCATTTTGGTCAACCTGCTGTAGAAGCCTTTACCCGAGGAGGTGCTCCCGGTCCGGTCAATATTGCTTATTCCGGTGTTTATCAGTGGTGGTATACCATTGGCTTACGCACTAATGAAGATCTTTATACTGGAGCTCTTTTCTTACTATTTATTTCTGCGCTTTTTTTAATAGCGGGTCGGCTCCATCTACAACCTCGATGGAAACCAAGTGTTTCATGGTTTAAAAATGCCGAATCTCGTCTCAATCATCATTTGTCGGGGCTCTTCGGAGTCAGTTCTTTGGCTTGGACGGGACATTTGATTCATGTAGCTATTCCTGAATCAAGGGGGGAGCACATTAGATGGGGTAATTTCTTAAATGTATTACCACATCCCCAGGGTTTAGAACCCCTTTTTACAGGTCAGTGGAATCTTTATGCTCAAAATGCTGATTCCAGTAGTCACTTATTCGGTACCTCGCAAGGGGCGGGAACTGCTATTCTAACTCTTCTCGGAGGGTTCCACCCACAAACCCAAAGTTTGTGGCTGACTGATATAGCTCACCATCATTTAGCTATTGCGTTTGTTTTTCTCATTGCTGGTCATATGTATAGAACCAACTTTGGGATCGGACACAGTATAAAAGATATTTTAGAAGCGCATATTCCTCCGAGAGGTCTATTAGGCCGCGGACATAAGGGTCTTTATAACACAATCAATAACTCTCTTCACTTTCAATTGGGTCTTGCTCTAGCTTCTTTGGGGGTTATTACCTCCTTAGTAGCTCAACACATGTATTCTTTGCCTGCTTATGCATTCATAGCACAAGACTTCACTACCCAAGCTGCATTGTATACTCATCATCAATACATTGCCGGATTCATTATGACAGGAGCATTTGCTCATGGAGCTATATTCCTCATTAGGGATTATAATCCAGAACAAAATAAGGATAATGTATTGGCCAGAATGTTGGAGCATAAGGAAGCTATAATATCCCATCTAAGTTGGGCTAGTTTATTCCTAGGATTCCATACCTTGGGACTTTATGTTCATAACGATGTTATGCTTGCTTTTGGTACTCCGGAAAAACAAATCTTGATCGAGCCTATATTTGCTCAGTGGATACAATCTGCTCATGGTAAAACCTTATATGGTTTTGATGTACTCTTATCCTCAGCGAATGATCCTGCATTCAATGCCGGTAAAAGCATATGGTTACCAGGTTGGTTGAATGCTATTAATGATAATAGCAATTCACTGTTCTTAACAATTGGTCCTGGAGACTTTTTGGTTCATCATGCTATTGCTCTAGGTTTGCATACAACTACACTAATTTTAGTGAAAGGTGCTTTAGATGCCCGCGGTTCTAAGCTAATGCCAGATAAGAAAGATTTTGGTTATAGTTTTCCTTGTGATGGTCCAGGGCGGGGAGGTACTTGCGATATCTCGGCCTGGGATGCTTTTTATTTGGCAGTATTCTGGATGTTGAATACCATTGGATGGGTTACTTTCTATTGGCATTGGAAGCATATCACATTATGGCAGGGTAATGTAGCTCAATTTAATGAGTCTTCCACTTATTTAATGGGGTGGTTAAGAGATTATCTCTGGTTAAACTCTTCACAACTTATTAATGGATACAATCCTTTTGGGATGAACAGTTTATCTGTCTGGGCGTGGATGTTCTTATTCGGACATCTTGTTTGGGCTACTGGATTCATGTTTCTTATTTCCTGGCGTGGATATTGGCAGGAACTCATTGAAACTCTCGCATGGGCTCATGAACGCACACCATTGGCTAATTTAATTCGATGGAGGGATAAGCCAGTAGCTCTTTCCATTGTTCAAGCACGATTGGTTGGATTAGCCCACTTTTCCGTAGGTTATATATTCACCTATGCAGCTTTTTTAATTGCCTCTACATCGGGCAAATTTGGTTAATTCTTTTTCATCAAATCGAGTAAGTATTAAGATTATGGATATATTGAATAATTTGATATATCTATAATTTCTCTGCATAGAAAGAAAGAGTAATCAACCACATATTTCTTCATCTTAAATCTGATCCCTATTTTTTATTCCTGTATACTAACTGGCAGAAATTATGACAAGAAAATGTCTCATTCAGAGAGAGAAAAAGAAACAAAGATTGGAACAGAAATACAAATTAATTCGTCAATCCTTGAAGAGAGAGATAAGAGAAGTTTCATCATTGGATGAAAAATTGGAAATTCATAGAAAATTACAATCTTCACCGCGTAATAGTGCACCCACACGTCTTCATCGCCGTTGTTCTTCGACTGGAAGACCTAGAGCCAACTATAGAGACTTTGCGTTGTCCGGATATATATTGCGCGAGAGGGCTCACGCATGTTTGTTGCCCGGGATAACCAAATCGAGTTGGTAGGAGGAAAAAAATATTTTTAGGGTTATGAAAACGTCTCTTGCCCTCTATATATAGAGGGAGGGAAGAGACGTTTTCAACGGTTGTTGGGTGTACACGTTGCATGTATTGTATAATACACAAAATAATGGGATAAATAGGATATCCCATTATAGCGCGGGGTAGAGCAGTTTGGTAGCTCGCAAGGCTCATAACCTTGAAGTCACGGGTTCAAATCCCGTCTCCGCTAGAACACAAGAAGAAGGGCATTCTCCGTGGAGAATGGAATGAGAAGTCTCAAAGAGATATGATCAACCCAAGAACTATTCCTTTGTGCTATTCCATTTTTTTGATGGGCGGGTAGCGGGGATCGAACCCGCATCTTCTCCCTGGCAAAGAGAAATTTTACCATTAAACCATACCCGCATTTGACTCGTTCTTGGTATCAATAGTAAATAAACCTATTTATGCATAGGTTTATTTTATGTAATAATGGGGAAATAGCCCCCCCCCTTGAGCACTTTCATTTGGTTTCTTGGGACTTGTCTGAAATGCCCTTCCGAACTATAATGTCCTCCGGGGAGGGGAGGAGAGTTTCAACCCAAAAGATCTTAGAAGATATCTAAGATATAAAAGAATTAAGGATACCTACTAAAAGTACTAATCCAATCCATAATGATACACCTGAAAATAAAAAATTTTTGCTACTTGACCAACCATTAGGAGAGGCAAGTGTGACAGGTACACCAATCACTAGCAGAATTGAAATTGCAATTAATGCAAACACAGACGATTGGAAAGCAATAGTCATGGTTGTAATCTTAAAAGTTTCCAACAGATTCAATAAACTATACCATCCGATCCCTATCCGGTCAAATTGTAATCAAATGCACTACGGGTTCTATTCGATCAGAAATTCCTCGATCTTAAAAACTACTTTTTTTTATCAATCTTATTTTATTTGAGTGGTAGGGAAAAGATAAAAAATTTCGTTTCATTTTGAAATTGTGAAAATGTCATTACAACATAGATAAATATAACTGTGAATATGTATGCAGAGAGATGCACCTCTGCATATTTGATAGAATATGCATCTATGCGTATGCCATATGCATACATGGATATATGCATGTCTAATTATGACATTAGGCATATAGCCTTCGGATATTATATGAAGGAGTAAAAACTAAGTTGTCTTCGCCCGGGAGAGATGGCCGAGTGGTTGATGGCTCCGGTCTTGAAAACCGGTATAGTTTCAAAAACTATCGAGGGTTCGAATCCCTCTCTCTCCTTTTGTTCGTTGAACAATTTGACTCATCAATCCAGTATCAAAAAAAAGGCTGGCTATCTATCTATATATTGATATAGATAGATAGCTCGAGTATAGCCAAGCTACAAGGATTCAGTTAGTTGGAAGGAAAATAGCTGAAATATATCCCGCCTGCCAACATTGACAATCAAATTCAATTGGTTTGATTTTAATATGGGCCAGTTTTATCACTTGTTTAATTAAGTGGGGTCATGGAAAGAACAGGTTCAAAATCACGATCAATTCCTTTCTCAAATCCCGCTGCAGCTGCACGAGCCCTTCCTGCATGCCACAAATGACCTACGAAGAAAAAAAATCCCAAAACAAAATGGGAGGTGGATAACCAACTTCGGGGAGAGACATAATTTACCGCATTAATTTCGGTAGCTACGCCACCCACGGAATTCAAAGAACCTAAGGGAGCGTGAGTCATATATTCTGCCGAACGTCGTTCTTGCCAGGGCTGTATGTCCTTTTTCAATTTACTCAAGTCCAACCCATTAGGACCCCTTAGGGGTTCCAACCAAGGGGCACGGAGATCCCAAAAGCGCATTGTTTCTCCTCCAAAGATAATTTCTCCAGTAGGAGAACGCATAAGATATTTACCTAAACCAGTAGGTCCCTGGGCAGATCCCACACTAGCTCCAAGCCGTTGATCTCTTACTAGAAAAGTAAATGCTTGAGCTTGAGAGGCCTCTGGGCCAGTAGGCCCATAGAATTCACTAGGATAAGCTGTATTGTTGAACCAAACGAAACAACAAGCAATGAAACCAAACACAGCGAGAGCGCCTAGGCTATAGGACAAGTAAGCTTCTCCAGACCATACAAACGCGCGGCGAGCCCATGCAAAAGGTTTTGTTAAGATATGCCATATACCGCCGAAGATACAAATCGAACCTAACCATACATGTCCCCCGATTATATCTTCTAGATTGTCTACGCTAACGATCCATCCCTCTCCCCCAAAAGGGGACTTAAGTAAATAACCAAATATAACACTTGGGTTAAGTGTTATGTTTGTAATTCTTCTTACATCTCCACCGCCGGGAGCCCAGGTATCATATACACCACCGAAATATAAAGCCTTGAGCACTAGGAGGAAAGCGCCAACACCTAGCAAGATTAGGTGAATACCCAAAATTGTGGTCATTTTGTTCCTATCTTTCCATACATAACCAAAGAATGGAAAAGATTCTTCCAAAGTTTCGGGTCCGACGAGTGCATGATAAATACCACCAAAACCTAAAACTGCGGAAGAAATTAAGTGAAGCACTCCAGATACAAAGTAGGGGAAAGTGTCCACAATTTCCCCACCAGGACCGACTCCCCATCCTAGAGTAGCTAGATGGGGAAGTAAAATCAATCCTTGTTCATACATAGGCTTTTCCGGTACAAAATGAGCCACTTCAAATAGGTTCATTGCTCCGGCCCAGAATACAATTAATCCGGCATGAGCAACATGAGCCCCAAGTAATTTACCCGACAAATTGATAAGCCGCGCATTACCAGCCCACCAAGCAAAACCAGTGCTTTCTTGGTCACGACCAGCTAAAGCTAGGGTTCCATTAAAGAGCGTTTCCACGGGGTAGAACCTCCTCGGGGAATATAAGGTTTTCATGAGGCTGATCCTGAGCTGCCATCCAAGCACGAATACCTTCGTTCAAGAGAATATTTTTTGTGTAGAAAGTCTCAAATTCAGGATCTTCTGCTGCACGGATCTCCTGGGAAACAAAATCATAGGCACGTAAGTTTAGAGCTAGACCAACTACGCCAATGGCACTCATCCATAAACCGGTCACTGGCACAAATAACATGAAGAAATGTAACCAACGTTTATTGGAAAAAGCAACCCCAAATATTTGGGACCAGAACCGGTTAGCAGTTACCATTGAATAAGTCTCTTCAGCTTGAGTTGGGTTAAAAGCACGGAATGTATTTGCACCATCACCGTCTTCAAATAAAGTATTTTCTACGGTGGCACCGTGAATAGCGCATAGAAGAGCAGCACCCAATACTCCGGCAACTCCCATCATATGAAAAGGATTCAAGGTCCAATTATGAAAGCCTTGAAAAAAGAGGATGAAGCGGAAAATAGCGGCTACACCGAAACTAGGCGCGAAGAACCAACCAGACTGGCCTAAGGGATAGATCAGGAATACAGAAACAAAAACAGCAATCGGGGCAGAGAACGCAATTGCATTATAAGGTCTCAATTGTACAGATCGAGCGAGTTCAAATTGGCGTAACATGAAGCCTATTAGACCAAAAGCACCATGAAGAGCAACAAAGGTCCATAGGCCACCTAATTGGCACCAACGAGTAAAATCTCCTTGTGCTTCGGGGCCCCATAATAGCAGCAAAGAATGCGCTAAACTATTAGCTGGAGTAGAAACTGCAGCAGTCAAAAAATTACAACCTTCCAAATAGGAACTGGCCAATCCGTGAGTATACCATGAAGTCACAAAGGTTGTACCCGTAAACCATCCACCTAGGGCAAAATAGGCACAAGGAAAAAGCAATAGACCGGACCAACCCACAAAAACAAAACGGTCTCTGCGTAGCCAGTCATCCATAGTATCAAATAAAGTTTTTTCTTCTTTGGAAGACTTTCCAAGGGCTATAGTCATAATAATCCTCCTATTTAGCTATTTCGACCATTTCTGAGCACCCTATCTAATAGTAGAATCAAAAGGTATACGAAGGTTCGCCCATCTACGAATTCTTCATCCATGATCCCTTTCAACAAAATGGGCCCAAAGATTCCTTGTTGGTATAGAGATTCCTGAACTGGACCAATCCAATATTGGTAAATGCAGGATAACCCGAAGTTTTGATATTCAGTTTTTGAATGATCTTCAAATCACTTGAAGAATGCAATAACGGAAACGGAACAACTTGCGGGGGGGGGGGCAGGTGAGCTTTTTGCGTCTTCCCAGTTCTTCAACAGATTCTATTCACAATATTCATTCGATTCAATATTTTTGATTCATTCTTAGTTCTCCTTCTAGATTGACGAAATTAATACGAATCTTTATATCAATCTCATAGAGAAATCTCTATATTCATTTTTTAACACTGCATTTTTGATGTGAGCGAATAGGAACAAGAAGGAGTAGATATTTTTTTAACTCATGGAGTTAAATAAAATAACTCCATTCGTTCTTCTACTTCTATATGAAGGAGAAAGCAGAGCATTCAGTCCACAAACAAATATTGGGTTCTTCCATCAAAAATTAAGAGAATTCCGATGGAATTTAAGATTCGCTTTCAAAATGCCCCTCAATTTTCAATATCAGAATAGCTCATATATTCATAACTCAATAGGTCAGGTTCACTTACTTCTTCCTCTTCTTTACTTCTTTTTATCTGGAAGAAGTAGGATACAGAAAATGTAGAATGCTTTGGTAGTATGGCATTAGGCTTCCATAATATATGCCTCAAAAATGAGGAAGATGAAGAAAACTATGCCTAATCCTAAACCATTGCTCATCCTATAGCAGCAATAGGAAGAACAAAGTTTTTATTGCTATAGATAGTAATAAGCCCTTATTCATATTAGATGTTTTATTCTATCATAACAAACATTAACCCTAATACCCATTATAGGGGGTGGTCATTGTCTTGGTATTCTGCTTTAATCTCGCCTGTCCATTGAAAAAAGAAAGGCTTACTTGTAAGAACCTTTAAAGGAGCCCTTTATCGGGCTTGAACCGATGACTTACGCCTTACCATGGCGTTACTCTACCACTGAGTTAAAAGGGCTTGTGCTCATTTCATTTCATTATGAATTAATTAGTCTACTATATATCTGGTATATATGAGTATACCAAAATGGATCCACGGATAAATAAATTTGCATATGGGTAGATATCGATCTACTTAATTGTTCCAGGGCCAATCATGTTTTAATCGTATCAATTAGTTATAATTAAACCTATTAGAATAATAAATTGATGGAGCTATTCCTATTTAATCTGGTCATAAAAAGGTGACATCTGTACCCTACAATTCTCAGGGAGGAACTATACGCTCCATTACTTCTCAACCTGTGGGAAGGGTAATCTTATTAAGATTTTTAACGGGATTACCCTTATCCTACCCGTCTGTCTATCACTCAGATCTACGCACGAGATTTTTTACATCAGAGAGAGATTGATATTTCCAATATTGATTATTCGGAAATAACCAGTTTTTAGAAGTTGTGCCCTATTCTGATCTGTTCTATGTGGGCCATTATTGGATCAGGACCCTTTTGATCGATTTTTTAACAGATCTAATCTCGAGTAAATAACTTTGAAGAAAAGGCCCTAGGTTCAGAAGGAACAAATAGAACTCCCTTGTTCCTCCAAAACCAATGGAAATTCCGTAATATGGCTAATCAAAGGGATCCTTATTAATATAAACGCAATATCGGGGCATTTCCTTTTCCCTTACATCATTGTTCAACCTTTTGATTCAATGGGGCATATAGGTATATTTATACCAATGCACAAACGATGCTGTGATCATTATAAATCGATATCTATAAACAACTTCCAATTTGGGTGAACTTTTTATTTCTTAACAAATAAATTGATGAAGAATAGAATAAGAGGAATGTTAAATCACTAACATACATAAGATTAGTTCTTTTTTGCTTCTACTGTTGACAATTTCATAGAGATTTGAATATAATTATGATAGGCGGGCCCCTATCGTCTAGTGGCCCAGGACATCTCTCTTTCAAGGAGGCAACGGGGATTCGACTTCCCCTAGGGGTATTATGCTATAAAGTCTTTAGCCTACCATACAAAATGAGTATCCTAAAGACTTTGAATTTATGGTTCCTGGGTCGATGCCCGAGTGGTTCATGGGGACGGACTGTAAATTCGTTGTGCAATATGCCGACGCTGGTTCAAATCCAGCTCGACCCAATATAAACATGGTCCCTCCATAATAGATTTATGTAAGTCTCTGGCATCGATGAAAGAAAGGGTAGTTCGTTTTTGAACTACCGATGTATCTGTGTTATGCATGTATATGCATAGACATAATGGAACGAAGTGATACTGAAATGAAGACATCCAATGTTTTATTGATCCGGCAGTAACATAATGTATTACTGTGGATTAGTTAGCGAGCGATCTATTGGGATTGTAGTTCAATTGGTTAGAGTACCGCCCTGTCAAGACGGAAGTTGCGGGTTCGAGCCCCGTCAGTCCCGGTCGAATTGAATAAGTTTACCCTTTTTTCTTATGCTCCTCCCCAGAGAAATTGGAACTTTTCCTTTTCTTTATGTTGGTGAGAGCTACGTAAAAAGGGTGCATCAGGATAAATGAATTTTAACGCGGGAGAATTCCTGTTCTGTCTGTCGTTTGTTTTTAGGGCTAATGACAGCTATTAGCCGGTACATATTCTTGCTATATACTATTGTCGTGTCTAAGTATAACTCAAGGTAGTAACATGTGATTCTTTAAATAGAACCCATTTCATGCTAGACCGTCCCCGATGTGCTTTTATTGCATCCGCGTGTTTATTGGGGTCTATGTCTATTCAGGCCTTGTTCGTCTCTTGTACCACTGTGGTAAATTCACCAACCCCTGGTTATTTTAGTTAAGTATTTATAACTATAGGCAATTTGCCCCCATATTTGCGATTGTGAACTTGTTCGCAGATCCTATCACAATAAAGATGATAAATTATATGATTTTTGTGAATCTACCCGATCAGTAGGATCGATTCCTTCAATATGTATTACGAGAGTACTTAATGGATGTAAGTTTTTATTATGGATTGGTCTTATCAAAATAAGGAATAAATCAGTGGATATAATCCATCAGAGAAATCTTCATCATACTTTTGTGTCCTTCAAATCGGCACAGATGAATCATCATCTTTATGATGATTCAATTTTTGACCATATCTATAAAATGAGTTTTGCCCAATAAGATTTTTATTACCTTAAAATGGTTATCTTAAGGCATTGGAACCATATGGGCGGGACAATGGGCGGAACTGCTAGATCCAGTATGAATAAAGGATAATAGCATGTTATACTATTTCACTTCTATTGAAGAATCAATGAAATTTGTTAGTATATTCCGTTAATCTAATTGATCCTATTGATTGAACCTCATCCTTTAAGGATTCAATCCATTTTGGGATCTCAAAAAATCTATGAGATCAAATCTCGAGTTATTGTAAAACGAAGGGAAAATCAATCATGGAAGTAAATATTCTTGCATTTCTTGCTGTTGCATTGTTCATTTCAGTCCCTACTGCTTTTCTAATCATTATTTATGTAAAAACGATCAGTGGAAGCAATTAACTTGTATTACAGTGCTTTTTGATCACTAAAGCATCCATAGAAATGCTATGGATCATGAGGCGGAAAAAAGTGATAAAGGTCCCGGGTAGAGATTAATGTGTATAAGTACTTACTACTTATACACATTAATCTCTAGAGAGGAATAAATCATTGCTTGAATAACAAATGTAGGATTAGGCCTAATAAGAAATCAAGGCTAGTAGCTTTTTTTATTTATGTATTCCATAACTGTTGTGTAAACAGAACAGAGGTGTAGGTTATGAATATGTTGTTAACATGTTTATAACAGTATTTTTTACAGATCCACTAATAGTACATAGTGGATATGAAACTGTAAATTACATAAGAAAAAATAGTTTCTATGGGGTAGAAAGGATCTATGACTAAGACGGATCAACGCAAGCAATGTGCACGTTTCAATTTCTCCAGGCTAGAAAGGATTTACATTGAATCGGATCAATTTTCAATTATTCGATGAAAACATATGAAAACGTACACTATTTTGTTTTGATTCCTACTATTCCAGCTTCCTATATATAAGTTCTATATATGACTAATATTTTTACGATAACTCTTATCGTAAAAATATTATTCTTCATTGGAGTCGAATAGAACTATGGACTCATCCTAGGGAAGAGAAGAACTAGTTGAATGAGTGAGGAAGAATGCAAGAGTAAAATCCAAGAAAGATTAGGGTAAATCTCTCTCTACATATCCGCAAAGGATAAGCTTCATAAATACAAGAATATATTATTTTAGCTATATGACCGAGGATTCAGTATTACGTACAAGATCTTTATGAAACTAGAAATATTATCATTCCAGAATGATTTGAAACGAGGCAATTGGTTAGAAAATGAACCATATATATATATATATATTATAATCCACTTCTACCCCATACTACGAGTGAAAGCGAAAATGTAAAAACTACCATTAGAGCAGCCCAAGCGATATCGACTATATCCATACCAATGCCTCAATTTGCAAAAATAATAATATGATAATCATTAATTACTGATGATAAGAGAACTAATCAGGATAGTGCAAAGTGTAAATCATCCACCTTCCCATTTAAAACTGACTAGTAAATATTAGATATTTAGCATTCCATTTGTTTATTAGAACTAGTTACTATAGAAACTGTCTATAGTATCGCACATCCACGACAAAAAGAAACAACATTCTATAGGTTCCATTGGGTAATATGGGGCAGCACAAGTTATCCGCAAAAATGATGGAATGGAATTCCCAATTTTTTTGCTTTTATTCTGCTCTATTTACTGTTCACTCTAACATAGGGAGGGGGCACTCGGATTCGAATCCAAGGTAGAATATTTTGAGTCCCCTGACCACTAGGCTTTGTCGTATAGGGAATTGGCAGTCCCCCTATCAATAATGCGTGTCGTATGGGGTCGGATAGAGGGTTTACAGTATCCCGATTTTCAACTTTCTCATGTTGCCAACCTAATACCAATAGGGGCAAATATTCAATATAGAATAAAGAATAGGCGACACCCAGATTCGAACTGGGGATGGGAGATTTGCAGTCTCCTGCCTTACCGCTTGGCCATGTCACCAACCATAGATCCGCATTTCTTTCTCGATTAAAGGATAATAGGAAATCCTTGCTTGAGTCAACTAGAAAAGAAATAAAAAGTCTCAAGGGACCTTTTCCTTTTCTTATCATTTTAGAATGATCTATCTGGATATGGGTGGAATTCCACGGGATATAGTGAACGAAATATACATCTCAATTTCTGTCAGATTGATTCATATGGATCAATAAGAAATAAATAACGAAATAAACTTCTGAATTTATGGACGATAAACTTCCAATGCGCTTAGATGGAAATAAGGCACCATTTACAATCCCCGAATTTGGTAAAATACAGTTTGAGGGATTTTGTCGTTTCTTGGATCAAGGCTTAATAGAAGAACTACACAAATTTCCAAAAATTGAGAGTTCGGATAAAAGACTAGAATTTAGTCTTTCTGGGAATAAATATGAATTAGAAAAACCTACCATTAAAGAGAGAGATGCTGTCTACAAATCCCGTACATATTACTCTAGATTATGCGTACCAGCAAAGGTTATTCAAAGAACTTGTCAAGATATAAATGAACAAGATGTATTTCTTGGAAAAATCCCTTTAATGAGTTCCAAAGGATTTTTTGTAGTAAATGGAAATTATAGAGTCGTGGTCAATCAAATATTAAGAAGTCCCGGTATTTATTACCGTTCAAAAAAAAAAAATAATGAACTTATTTATACTGGTACGATAATCTCAGATTGGGGAGGAAGATCAAGATTAGAGATCGATGAAACAGGAAGGTTATGGGTTTTTGTAAGAAAAAAACAAAAAATATCTATTCTACTTCTATTATTGGCTATGGGTCTTGATCTCCAAGATATTCTCTACAATGCTCCCCTGCTCAATAAATACATTCGTTCTGGGGGACCTGAACGTAAGGCATATCGGGAGTTAGAAGCTATGAGAAGGGAAGATGCCCTTTTGGAGTTTTATAAAAAACTCTCCGGTCCCGATGAAGTAGAGGACAGCGACGATGAAGAAGAAACGAATGACGATTTTGTATTTTCCGAGTCTGAATGTAAAGAATTACAAGAGAAGTTTTTCTCACAAAAGTGTGAATTAGGAAAGATCGGTAGGCGAAATCTAAACAAAAAACTGAATCTTAATATCCCCGAGACCGAGATCTTTTTATTACCACAAGATCTATTGGCTGCTGTTGATTATCTTATCAGAGTTCGATTTGGAGGGGGAACGTTGGATGATATAGATCATATTCAGAATAAACGTATACGTTCTGTGGCAGATTTATTACAAATTGAATTTGAATTTGCCCTTTTGCTTTTAGAACAAACAGTGAAAACAACTCTGATGATAAGGCGTTCATCAACTGAACCCACTCCTAATGACTTAGTAAAGTCAAGACCATTAACAAAAACTTTTCAAGAATTTTTTGGTTTACACCCCTTATCGCAGTTTTTGGATCAAACTAATCCATTGGCCGAAATAGTTCATAGCCGAAAATTGAGTCATTTAGGCCCTGGGGGGTTAACACCTCGAACTGCTACTTTCCGGATCCGGGATATTCATCCTAGTCATTATGGACGTATTTGTCCAATTGCGACGTCCGAAGGAAAGAACGCTGGACTTGTCGCATCGTTATCTATTTACGCAACGCTGGGTCCTTATGACTCTTTACAGACTCCATACTATAATATATCTGAGAGATCAAAAGAAGAAATGGTTTATCTATTACCTGGAGAAGATGAAAGCTATCGGATAGCTACGGGTGATCATTTGGCGTTAAATCATGGTATTCAAGAGGAACAGGTTACTCCAGCTTTTTATCAACAAGAATTTTTAGTTCTTGCATGGGAGCAAATCGATTTCAGGAATATTTATCCGAACCAATACTTTTCCGTTGGAGTTTGCCTTGTTCCTTTTCTTGAACATAATGACGCAAATCGTGCTTTAATGGGTTCCAATATGCAGCGTCAAGCAGTTGCATCATTTCAACCTGAAAAATGCATTGTCGGAACTGGCTTGGAAGGTCAAGCAGCTCTAGATTCAGGAAGTGTAGCTATAGCCACGCAAAAAGGAAGCATCAAGTATATTGATGCTGGAAGCATCACTTCATACGGTTATCGAAACACTAGAAAAAAAATAAAAAGAACAGAATTGGCCCTATATCAACGTTCTAATAACAATACTTGTATACATCAAAAACCTCGGATTCGTCAAGGGCAATGTGTAAAGAAAGGACAAATTCTGGCGGACGGCGCGGCTACAGTAGGGGGGGAGCTCTGTTTGGGAAAAAACATCTTAGTGGCTTATATGCCATGGGAGGGCTTCAATTTTGAAGACGCAGTGGTTATTAGTGAACGTCTGGTATATGAAGATATTTATACTTCTTTCCAGATCGTAAGATATGAAATTGGAATATATATGAAGAGCGAGGGCCCCGAGATAATCACTAGGGAAATACCTCGTTTAGATGCTCATTCACTCCGTCATTTGGACAAAAACGGCCTTGTAAAGCTAGGATCTTGGATAGAACCAGGTGATGTTTTAGTTGGTAAATTGACGCCTCAAACAGCCAAGGAATCCTTATATACTCCAGAAGAAAGATTATTACACGCCATATTCGGTATTGAGCTCTCTAATGCAAGAGAAAATTGTCTTAAAGTACCAGTAGGTGTAAGAGGTCGAGTTATCGATGTGAGATGGATCCGTAAAAAAGATCACTATGGTGATTCTATAAAAGAAATCCATGTATATATCTTACAAAAACGTAAGATAAAAGTGGGTGATAAAGTAGCTGGAAGGCACGGTAATAAAGGTATTATTTCCATAGTTTTGCCCAGACAAGACATGCCATATTTGCAAAATGGAACACCAGTGGATATGATATTAAATCCATTAGGGGTGCCCTCACGAATGAATGTAGGGCAGATCTTTGAATGTTTGCTGGGTTTAGCAGGGAAACTGATGAACAAACATTATAGAATAGCCACTTTTGACGAAAGGTACGAGCAAGAGGCTTCAAGAAAACTAGTGTTTTCTGAACTTTATAAAGCTAGTGAGCGAACAACTAATCCATGGGTATTTGAACCTGATCATCCTGGAAAACATAGATTAATGGATGGAAGAACAGGAGAGGTTTTTGAACAACCTGTTACAATAGGAATAGCTTATATGTCAAAATTATGCCATCAAGTCGATGACAAAATCCATGCACGTTCTAGTGGGCCTTATGCACGGGTTACGCAACAACCTCTTAAAGGAAGATCCAGACGAGGAGGGCAACGAGTAGGAGAAATGGAAGTTTGGGCTCTAGAAGGGTCTGGTGTTGCTTATAACTTACACGAGATGGGTACTCTTAAATCTGACCATATTGACAGTCGTAAAAGAATACTTGGCGCCATTCTTACTGGAGAACCAATACCTAAACCAGAACCAGACACTACTCCCGAATCTTTCCGATTGCTTATTCGGGAATTACGATCTTTAGCTCTAGACTTGAACCATGCTATTATATCCACAAAAGATTTTCAGATAGATAGGAAGCAAATTTAATCAAAATTGAGAAAAATCTTTGTTTTCTGATTCTATAGTTTATACTATTCCACTTTCCGTTTACTATGAATCAAATTCCTTTATTATTTTTTAATAATGTATATGATTAACCAAAATAAACATCGCCAACTTCAAATTGGCTTAGCTTCGCCCGAACAGATTCGTGCTTGGTCTGAAAGAATTTTACCTAATGGGGAAAGAGTCGGAGAGGTTACTAACCCTTATGCTTTTGATATTGAAACTAATAAACCAGAAAGAGATGGACTGTTCCGTGAAAGAATTTTTGGACCTAAAAAAACTGGAGTTTGTGCTTGTGGGAAGCCTAAAGTGATTGAGAATGAGGAAGGCTCACAATTTTGTAAACATTGTGGAGTTGAACTTGTAGATTCTCGAATTCGAAGATATCGAATGGGATACATTAAACTGGCATGCCCAGTGGTTCATATCTGGTATTTTAAACGACGTCCCAGTTATATCGCGAATCTATTAGATCTAACTCGTAAAGATTTAGAAGGCCTAGTATATTGCGATTCTTGTATTACTAGGGCTGTAGCTAACAAACCAACTTTATTGCGAGTTGGAAGTGGTCCGTTCCAATATCAGGATCAATACTGGACTGATATGATTCATAAGTATATCACCTGGCGGGACCTTAGGAAATTTTTAGAGAGAGAAATAACCACTGGGGGAAATGCTATAAGAGAAAAACTAGCTGGTCTGGATCTGCAAATTATTCTAGATCGTTCATCTATGGAATGGGTTACATTGGACGCCATTTTGAAAACCCAAAATGGTTTTGACGGGCTTCCTGAAGACGGGGTTTCCGAAGACGGGCTTCCTGAAGACGGGCTTCCTGAAGACGGGGTTTCCGAAGACGGGGTTCCTGAAGAGGAGGAGAGCCTAGAATTACTTATAGAAAAAGAAATAGACGAAGAAACAGACGAAGAAATAGACGAAGAAATAGACGAAGAAATAGACGAAGAAATAGACGAAGAAATAGACGAAGAAATAGAAAGAGAATGGGAACAGTGGAAAAAGAAGAATCTTGAACAGGAGGTTCCTCAAGAGGAGGAGAACCTAGAATTGCTTATAGCAAAAATATGGGAAAAAGAGGGGACTGAAGAGAAAGATCTTTTTGAGGAAGATCTTCTTTATGAAGAAGAGGTTCCGGATTGGGAAGAGTATATGATTCGAAGAAGAAAGGATTTTTTGGTTAGACGCATGAAATTAACTAAACACTTTATTCAAACAAATATAAAACCAGAATGGATGGTTTTATGCCTATTACCAGTTCTTCCTCCCGAACCGAGGCCCATGTTTCAATTAGATGAGGGTGATATTATTACATCGGATATAAATGAGCTCTATCGAAAACTCATCCTTCGAAATCGTACTCTTACCAAATTCCTGGCAAAATTATTTACGCCACTGCCAGACTCTGTTAATGGCCAAAAAAGATTGATCCAAGAAGCTGTAGATGCACTTCTCGATAACGGCATCGGTGGACAACCAGTAACAGATAGACATGATAGGCCTTATAAATCGTTCTCAGATTTGATCCAAGGCAAGGAAGGGAGATTTCGTGAAAATTTACTTGGAAAACGAGTCGATTATTCAGGTCGTTCTGTTATTGTGGTGGGTCCTTTTCTCTCATTGTATCAATGTGGATTACCCCTCGAAATAGCAGTAGAGCTTTTTCAAGCATTTTTAATTCGTAGTCTAATTGAACGACATATTGCTCCCAACCTAAGAGCTGCTAAAAGCCTGATTCGAGATAGGGCGCCCGTTATATGGAGCGTACTTAAAGAGGTTTTGCGAGGATATCCCCTATTGTTAAATCGAGCGCCTACCTTACACAGATTGGGAATACAAGCGTTTCAGCCTATTCTAATAGAAGGACGTGCTATTCGTTTACATCCATTGGTTTGTGCAGGATTTAACGCGGACTTTGACGGGGATCAGATGGCTGTCCACGTACCTCTGTCTCTGGAAGCTCAAGCGGAAGCTCGTTTACTTATGTTTTCTCACATAAATCTCTTGTCTCCTGCTACTGGAGATTCTCTTTGTGTACCAACTCAAGATATGCTTCTCGGACTTTATAGATCTACCCTTGAAAATAATCAAGGCATTTATGAAAATAAATACCATCCATATAACTCAAACAATAAGATCATTTCACCTTCGTTTTCCAGTTATGAGGATGCGCTCGGGGCTTATCAACATAAACGAATTGCCTTAGATAGCCCTTTATGGCTCCGGTGGGGGAGGGCCCCAGATCTGGGGACAGGTATCCCTATTATTAACTCAGTCAACCGGGAAGCTCCTATCGAGGTTCAATATGAACCTTTGGGCACCTTCTACGAAATATATGAAGATTTTCAAATAAGAAAAGGTAGAGTGGGAGAAATTATTAATAGATACATTCGAACAACTGTTGGGCGCACTCGTTTGAATCGAGAAATAGAAGAAGCCATGAAAGGCTTGTGGGCTTATGTCAGCCGAGAAATGTCGTTATAAGTTATCAGAATATCATATTGTTAGTTTTATGATCCTTTCATTCATGCAAAGATAGAGATCGAGGAAGCCTTCCGTTCCGGCTTGAGCCCATTGCTGAATCTTACTCCAAAAAAAATGGGAGGTTTTTTCTTATGACAACCCCTTTGTTCGAAGTGCCCTTTTATAATAAAGTGATGGATAAAACTGCCATGAAACAGCTTATTAGAAGATTCATAAATCATTTTGGAATGACATATACATCACATATATTGGACCAACTTAAGACTTCAGGTTTCCAACAAGCTACTGATGCAGCTATTTCACTAGGAATTGATGATCTTTTAACAGCACCATCGAAAGGATGGCTTGTCCAAGATGCAGAGCAACAGGATTTTGTTTCGGAAAAAGATCATTATTACGGAAATGTACATGCAGTGGAAAAACTACGTCAATTGATCGAGATATGGCATGCTACAAGTGAATATTTGAGACAAGAAATGAATCCAAATTTTAGGAGAACTGACCCTTTTAATCCTGTACATATGATGTCCTTCTCAGGATCCAGAGGAAGTACATCTCAGGTTCACCAATTAGTAGGTATGAGAGGATTAGTGTCAGATCCTCAAGGTAAAATAATTGATTTACCCATTCAAAGAAATTTTCGCGAAGGGCTCTCTTTAACAGAATATATTATTTCCTGTTATGGCGCTCGTAAAGGAGTTGTGGATACTGCCGTGCGAACAGCAGATGCTGGATACCTGACGCGTAGACTTGTAGAAGTAGTTCAACACATCGTTGTACGCAGAGCGGATTGTGGCACTATCCAAGGTAGTTTTGTAAGTCTCAGTCGAGGTCGAGAAAGGATAAAAAATCAAATTGTTCTACAAACACAAACACTGATTGGCCGTGTGTTAGCAGACGATGTATATATGAATGGAAGATGCATTGCCACACGTAATCAGGGTATTGGGACTAGACTTGCCGACCAATTACGGAATCTCCAAGCACAACCAATATATATACGAACCCCTTTTACTTGTAAGGGTATATCCTGGATTTGCCAATTATGTTATGGTCGGAGTACCACTCACGATAACTTAATTGAATTAGGAGAAGCAGTTGGTATTATTGCGGGTCAATCAATTGGGGAACCAGGAACCCAACTAACACTAAGGACTTTTCATACCGGTGGGGTATTTACAGGTGATATTACTGAACAAGTACGAGCCCCTTTCAACGGAAAAATGAAATTTAATGAAAATTTTCTTTTTCCTACACGTACGCGTCATGGGCATCCTGCTTATATATGTTACAATAACTTTATCGTTACTCTTGTTGATGGTCACGATAAAGTACAAAAATTGACCATTCCATCACAAAGTTTGCTTTTGGTTCAAAATGATCAATATGTGGAATCGGAACAGGTTATTGCCGAGGTTCGTGCTAGAACCTCTCCTTTCAAAGAAAAAGTTCAGAAACATATATATTCTGACCTAAAGGGAGAAATGCATTGGAGTACCCATGTGTGTCATGCCCACAGAAATTATAGTAATGTTCATTTCATACTCAAGGCAACTCATTTCTGGGTATTATCAGGAGGTATGTATGGATCTGTTGTAGTACCTTTCTCATTTCATAAAGATCAAGATCAAGTGAATGTTCAACTTCTTTTTGACAAACATCAATCACTTCCAAATTGTTCGGTGGACCAAGTGATCCACAAATCAGTTGACTCAAACTGCTCCGAGGAAGAAAAAAAAGAACAAATCTTAAGTTATCCCCAAACAGATCGAATCATATCTCCTAAACATTGGGACTCTATCTATCCCAGCATTCTTTCTGAGAATTCGGGAGTGGCGGTGAAAAAGAAAACGACCAGAGTAAAACGAGAAAAGGAAACAAATCGATTCATCGTCCCGTTGCGGTGTGATAAAGAATGGGGAAAGCGAGCAATCTCTTATCCTGATTTCATTCTTAGAATACCCAGAAAAGGCATTCTACAGAGAAATCAAATTTTTGCTGTATTGAATAACCCTCAATACAGAATTGACAGTTCAGAAGGTTCCAAATATGGGGTGACCCTCGGGGGTAATTCAATTGGGGAAAATTCCAATTCTTTTGGAAATAAAATAAACAGGGCTTATGCTTCTCTTATTTCAGTAAGAACAAATAAGAAGGTTATCAATATGCTTCGAATTAGCTTGAAGCAATACCCCCTTTTTGATAGGGCAGAAAGATACACAACAAGTTCCGATGTTATGTTTCATAACAGCTTAGATCACACTAATTCTTTTTGTTCTGATGATAAAAGTAAATTACTGAATAAAAATCGAGGCACTATTCACTCATTACCCAATCAGAAGAAAAAGGAGAAATCCTTTATGGTTTTGTCGCCGTCTGACTATTTACAAGTCGTTCTATTCAAGGAAAAAAAATGTTCCAGTACGGTAAACAAATCAATTCGAGAGGATCCGATTATACAAATCATTGAATCATTGGGTCTCTTGGGTCATTTACATATTATTGCTAACCGTTTTTCATACTCCCATTTCATAACTTATAATAAAGTTTTGCTAAAGAAACATTCAATCTCTGAGAACTACTCTAAAACTTTCCAAGTACCTAAATGCTATTTTATGGATGAAAATACGGGAATTTCTAAATTCGATCCATGCAGGAACATCATTTCCGATTTCTTTAATTCTGATTGGTGCTCCCCCTTATCCAATTCTCCCGAAGAAACATTTCCAGTAGTTAGCCTTGGACAATTGATTTGTGAAAGTGAATATATATCCGAAAATGAACCATTTCCCAAATCTGGTCAAATTATAGTCATTCATGAGGAATCTTTAGTAATAAGATTGGCTAAACCCTATTTGGGTACTGGAGGAGCAACTGTTCATAGTCATTATGGGGAAATTATTTACGAAGGGGATACATTGATCACTTTGTTATATGAAAGATTAACAACCGATGATATAATTCAAGGTCTTCCTAAAATTGAACAATTGTCAGAAGCCCGTTCGACTAATTCAATATCCAAAAATCTAAAAAAAAATGTTCAAAATTGGAACAGAGACATGCCAAAAATCCTTGGAAGACTTTGGGGGTCATTCATCAGTGCTAGGATAACTATGGAGCAAACTCAGATTCAGTTAGTCAATCAGATTCAAAGGGTTTACCGATCCCAAGGAGTACAAATTTCTGATAAGCATATAGAGATTATTGTACGCCAAATGACATCAAAAGTTTTAATTGATGAAAATTCGGAAAATCAAAATTTTGAATATGTAATGGGTAATATTTTTTTACCCGGGGAACTCATTGGATTATCACGAGCACAACGAATGAATCGTGCCCTAGAGGAGGCAATAAACTATCGAATCATGTTATTGGGAATAACAAAGGCATCTTTGAATACTCAAAGTTTTCTATCAGAAGCAAGTTTTCAGGAAACTGCTCGGGTCTTAGCTAAAGCTGCTCTTCAAGGTCGTATTGATTGGGTGAAAGGCTTGAAGGAAAATGTTATTCTCGGGGGGGTTATACCTGTGGGTACTGGATTCAACCCTTTAAGGAGGAGACAGATCAAAATTGATCCGAGAACGGGAAATCGCAAGTTATTTAGCAACAAAGTGAAAGATATTTTATCTCATCATAAAAAAATATCTGCTTTTCCCATTGAGAACATGCACTATTATCACGAAACAATGGAGACAACTATTAAACAAAAAAAGTAGTTTTTCTAAATGGATGAATTTATTGCTAGATCTATCCTATAATAAGGATATCGAATAAAATAGATCGCTCGTACCACGTATGATATGGGCACGCAATCTTTGAGATGTAATTGATTCCGTTGGAATTAATAGTTAGATATTCCAGTTCATGGTATTTCGTTATTTCGAAAAATGGAAATCAAGAAGAGAAAAGGGAATGATGAAACATTCTTGGAACATAAAATTGGGAAGGATGATGAAAGCAGGAGTTCATCTCGGTCATAAAACTAGAAAATGGAATCCTAAAATGGCACCTTACATTTTTACAGAGCGCAGAAAGCTTCATATTATAAATCTGGCTCAAACTGCTCGTTTTTTATCAGAAGCCTGTGATTTGGTGTTTGATGCAGCAGGTAAAGGAAAACAATTTCTGATAGTTGGTACAAAAAATCCAGCAGCTGCTGCTACTAAATCAGCCGCTTTAAGAGCTCGCTGTCATTATGTTAACCAAAAATGGCTCGGTGGTATGTTAACTAATTGGTCCACTACAAAAATGAAACTTCGAAGGTTGCAATATTTGAAGAAAAAGCAAAATACAGGGGGATTCCGTCGATTTACGAAGAAAGAAGCAGCAAGGCTCAAGAGACAATTGGACCAATTGCAGAAATATTTAGGCGGGCTTAGATACATGACAAGGTTGCCCGATATTGTCATAATTGTTGATCAGAAAAAGCAATACAAAGCTCTCAAGGAATGTAGAACTTTGGGTATTCCAACAATTTGCTTAGTGGATACAGATTGTGATCCAGATGTTGTGGATATTCCAATTCCAGCCAATGATGATTCTATAACTTCAATTCGATTGATCCTCAGAGAATTAACTTCAGCAATTTGTGAAGGTAGGTTACTATAACTATGTGAAAGGGAAAAAGGAAACAGAAGAACGGGAGGCCTAGATCTGAGTTGTCTACTCTTCCAAGATATTGTAAGATTAAATTGATTGGGTGGACCACTATTTTAAAATTGAAGAGAATAGATTAAAATAACCATAAATATTTTTCTTGCAATCAAGAAATCTTCTTGAGTAAATAACCATTCCGTTATACAATTTTGTGGCCAAAATCTCTGATTAGGGTTAAATAATGAAGGAATCGGTCATTCCACCAAAAGAAATTATTTTTGATTGAAGTTTCTTTTTGTTTCGCAAAGGGTTATATGTATATTATACAATCTTCTACTATTAGCACATTGAATAATATCTCCCGCATATCCAGCGTGGAGGTAGGCCAACATTTATATTGGCAAATAGGCAGTTTTCAAGTTCATGCGCAGGTACTTATTACCTCCTGGGTTGTCATTGCTGTCCTATTGGGTTCAGCTACCATAGCCGTTAGAGATCTACAAACCATTCCGACCGGTGGTCAGAATTTTGTTGAATATGTTCTCGAATTTATTAGAGACTTGACTAAAACTCAGATTGGCGAAGAAGAATATGGTTCTTGGGTTCCTTTTATAGGAACTATGTTCTTATTTATCTTTGTTTCTAACTGGTCAGGCGCTCTTCTCCCTTGGGGAATAATCAAATTACCTCATGGAGAGTTAGCCGCGCCTACAAATGATATTAATACTACAGTTGCTTTAGCTTTACTCACATCAATAGCATATTTTTATGCAGGTCTTACAAAGAAGGGTTTAGGGTATTTTGGTAGATATATTCAACCGACTCCAATACTTTTACCAATTAATATATTAGAGGATTTTACAAAACCTTTATCACTTAGTTTTCGACTTTTTGGGAATATATTAGCTGACGAATTGGTAGTTGCCGTTCCTGTTTCTCTGGTACCTTTAGTAGTTCCTATACCTGTAATGTTATTAGGTATATTTACAAGCGGTATTCAAGCTCTGATCTTTGCAACTTTAGCCGCAGCTTATATAGGAGAATCCATGGAGGGTCATCATTAATCAATTGATTGCACATAATCTTTTTTAAGTATTGTTCAAATTCATAAATAATTTGATATGTATGGCACAAAAGGGATGTTCTTTCCGTTTAGATTATACCTGTACGAAATCAAGATTCAATAATTCATCTAGTAATCTATTACTAGGATTATTTAGGATGAGCAAACTACTCATCCCGTCAATAAAATTACTAGATAGAATAGATTAGATTTATCTATTTGTATATTTATATCTCTCTATTCAACCAGAAAGGAACAGGTTCCCTAAAGGGAGGTGGTTGAGTCAAATATGTACCCGGGTGTAGAACAATGAATTTGTTCTAAATCTAGAATGTATTTCATGTGCATAGTTTGCGTTATGTAATATATGTATATGCATATATGACCCAAATATATTAATATATTAACTTATATAATACCTAGAAAAAAAATGGGGTATTATGGTGATCCCCCATGTCTTAAATGAATCAAAATCTGCATATATTCTTCAGATATTGCAAAGGAAAAGTATCTCTATAACAGTAGCGAGTTACCTTATTTGGTAATATTATCACCTCCAATATCATAATAAGATCTCGTTGGGTTTTAGTTGTTCAAAAAAAAAGGGGTTCACTAATCGAATCATTGGTGAACAATCAAATCAATAGAAAAAATTGTTGTATTATCAAACATTTATCAACCTTAGTAAGAGGAGATTACCATGAATCCCTTGATTTCTGCTGCTTCCGTTATTGCTGCCGGATTATCCGTGGGCCTCGCTTCTATTGGACCTGGTATTGGCCAAGGCACTGCTGCGGGTCAAGCTGTTGAAGGTATTGCGAGACAACCAGAAGCAGAGGGTAAGATACGAGGTACGTTACTGCTAAGTTTAGCTTTTATGGAAGCTTTAACTATTTATGGGCTAGTTGTAGCTCTAGCACTTTTATTTGCAAATCCCTTTGTTTGATCTCAAAAACAGAGATTCGTACCCCTCATGATGATTAGTACCTTACTCTAATCATTTCCTTGTTCAGCCAATAGGGGAGACTGATCCAAATGATCAGCAAATGATGGGCTCTTTTGCTATACTTCACTTTTCCGATCAGAAAGACTCGTTAAACTTAAACGACCAAATGTGCCAAAAAAGTTTTTTGTTTTAAAAAGCATCCTTACTTATAGACACGGACCCCAAGTCTGACTAAAGAATCAAAATCTATTTTTCTGGAACTCAAAAAATAAGGTCAAGTCAGAGAAAAAACTTTGTTTGTAAAACTTCAATATCCTTATCTATGAGGGGAGAGCGTATGAAAAATGTAACTTATTCTTTGATTTCCCTGGTTTATTGGCCCTCCGCTGGGGGTTTAGAGTTAAATACCAATATTTTAGAAACAAATATAATAAATCTAAGCGTGGTGCTTGGTGTACTGATCTATTTTGGAAAGGGAGTGTGTGCGAGTTGTATATATTGAATAATATGGCTGGGTCCAACCAGCTGCACTTTTCTATCTAAAAAGTGCATGATCTAAGCGAATTACTTCTAACGGGAAATGAGTATGGAAGAACTATAGCATTTCGTGATTGATTGGGATATCACCTGTTGTATCAACCAATAAGAGGATACCATTAGAATGGTTAAAGCTGAATTGCTTGAAGTCCAAGCACAATTGGGTACTCTTTCCGCCGCTATGCCAGTATTAGATGGGCCCAAAGGCATAGTTGGAGATTGATCCGATATATAACATTCATATCACTGGAATGAATTGATCTATGGACTGAAAAAATCCTAATCTCCCATCCAATTTTTTTGGTTTAAATGCTGACCCGACGACCTACACAGAAGGTAAATTATTCAAGAAAGAGTAAAGAGTAAACACGAATGGAAATAAAAAAGGGGAAAGAGGAAAAGGTAACGCGAAGAAGGAACACACACAAGAACAACTTTGTCGATAATTAAAAATCCCTTTTGGCGAAAGAGCCCTTCGGAGATTTCGGTCCTTGATAGATTGATCCTATTTTTACGTAATATGAAGAGAAAGGGCAGGCTTGGTGAAAAAAGGGATTTATACGTGCTCCCATAAAAAACCTGAGCAGGAAAGCCGAATGAATTGAAAGGTTCGTGTTCGGTTTGGGAAGAGATTAGAAAATGGTTCAATTTTTGAATTGATAATCTACTTTCATTAAGTAATATATTAGATAATCGTAAAGATATAATATTGACTACTATTCGGAATTCAGAAGAACTATGTGAATCAGCTACCAATCAGCTCGAACAAGCTCGGGCTCGTTTACGGGAAGTAGAGAAGAGAGCGGGGGAAATCCGGATAAACGGATACTCCCAAATAAAACGGGAAAAAGAGGACTTCATCAATGCTACTTCCACGAATTTGGAACAATTAGAGGATTCCAAGAATGAGACCATTCGCTTGGAACAACAAAGAGTAATTGAACAAGTCCAACAACAAGTTTCTCGCCAAGCTGTCCAAAGAGCTCTGCGAACTCTGAATAGTCGTTTGAATAACGAGTTACATTTACGTACGATCGATCATCATATCGGCCTCCTTAGAGCGATGAAAAACATAGCAGGTGAGCTTATATAATATATATATATGCTCATTAATAGAAAGATAAGCTTATATATATAAGCTTTATATTATATATATGCGTATAGGTCTTATTTTTAAAAAGAGAATGGACTAGTCTTAATTTAATGGTAACTATTCGCCCCGATGAAATTAGTAATATGATACGGAAACAAATCGAGCAATATAATAATGAAGTCAAAGTCGTTAATATTGGCACTGTACTTCAAGTAGGAGATGGCATTGCTCGTATTCATGGTCTTGATAAAATAATGGCGGGGGAATTAGTCGAGTTTGTAGATGGTACAGTAGGGATTGCTCTAAATCTAGAATCAAATAATGTTGGAGCTGTATTAATGGGTGATGGCTTGATGATACAGGAAGGCAGTTCCGTGAAAGCAACAGGAAAAATTGCTCAGATACCAGTAAGTGAAGCTTATTTGGGTCGTGTTGTAAATGCGCTAGCCCAACCTATTGACGGTAAGGATAAAATTTCATCTTCCGAATTTCGATTGATCGAATCTCCCGCTCCAGGTATTATTTCGAGACGTTCTGTATATGAACCTCTTCAAACGGGGCTTATTGCTATTGATTCCATGATCCCTATAGGACGCGGTCAACGAGAATTAATTATTGGAGACAGGCAGACCGGCAAAACAGCAGTAGCTACAGATACGATTATCAATCAAAAGGGTCAAAATGTCATATGTGTTTATGTAGCTATTGGTCAAAAAGCTTCTTCCGTGGCTCAGGTAGTTAATACCTTCCGAGAATGTGGCGCAATGGAATATACAATTGTGGTAGCGGAAACTGCGGATTCTCCCGCTACGTTACAATATCTTGCTCCTTACACAGGAGCAGCTTTAGCCGAATACTTCATGTATAAAGAACAACATACATCAATAATTTATGATGATCTCTCCAAACAAGCACAAGCTTATCGACAAATGTCTCTTTTATTAAGAAGACCACCCGGCCGGGAAGCTTATCCGGGAGATGTTTTTTACTTGCATTCCCGTCTCTTGGAAAGGGCAGCTAAATTAAATTCTCAGTTAGGTGGGGGTAGTTTAACCGCTCTACCAATAGTAGAGACTCAAGCTGGAGATGTTTCAGCATACATTCCCACTAATGTAATTTCCATTACTGATGGACAAATCTTCTTATCGGCTGATCTATTCAATGCAGGAATAAAACCTGCTATTAATGTAGGCATTTCCGTATCCAGAGTAGGATCTGCGGCTCAAAGGAAAGCAATGAAAAAAGTAGCTGGAAAATTGAAATTGGAGTTAGCCCAACTTGCAGAATTAGAAGCCTTTGCACAATTTGCTTCTGATCTTGATAAAGCTACTCAAGATCAATTGGCAAGAGGCCAACGCTTACGCGAGTTGCTAAAACAATCTCAATCAGATCCTTTGACAGTGGAAGAACAAATAGCTATGATTTATACTGGAACAAATGGATATTTGGATGTATTAGAGATAACACAAGTTAGAAACTTTATTGGCGAGTTACGCAGCTATTTATTAAAATATAAACCCCAATTTGGGGAAATTATACGTTCTACTGGAACATTCACGGAACAAGCAGAAGCTCTTTTGAAAGAAGGTATTCAGGAAAATACCGAACTGTTTCTACTTCGAGAACAAAAAAAATGAATATTTCCCGATTGGATCAATCGTTCAAAACGGGAGGTTGCGTTTAAACCTCATTGAGCGCAAAAGCTTTTTAACAATTGCAATTGATACAAGAGTATTACGTCCAATAGGATTCGAACCTATACCTAAGGTTTAGAAGACCTCTGTCCTATCCATTAGACGATGGACGCTCTTTCTTTTCTCCACTATTCCCTGGGATTTTCGGGGACAACTCATCCTTTTATCTATCCAGGATGAGTTTTGGCGAAGAAAGAATAGAAGAAAAGTTATATGGAAATCAAGATATTCACATGAAATCTAGATTTCATGTAAGCAATATGAGCGGGTAGCGGGAATCGAACCCGCATCGTTAGCTTGGAAGGCTAGGGGTTATAGTCGGCGTGGATTAACGCCTCTAATCCAGAACCGAACATAAAAATTTCATTTCATTCGGCTCCTCCATGGGAGAGAGATATAAAGGGGTGTGAAGAAGGAGGAAGGGTATTCAAGCCTTCTCTCCTCTTTTTTACCCTCTCTTTTTCCTCCTTGATTTTCATTATCAATTCAATTTGGGTCCCATAACATCTATGTTAGTTTGTTTTGTTTTTTATCTCGTTTTTCCTGCCCGTTAAGGGCATATTAAATAATACCTACTCACTTTATAGATGATCCTTTTAGAAAGATCACATGAAAAAATTGTATTAATCTCCATAGAAAGAGATAATTAATCTTTCTAGTTACTTCGTTCCCTATTTCTATAGACTCCGATCCTACAGGAAAGACAAATTCCACCGAGCTCGAACGAAATGCCAGTGACCCAAGTAAACCAAAGTCACCGTTCTCTAGCTATTCGACTCCAACTTTTCTTTTTACAGAAGTTGAAGATTTAGTTACGATGAAAATAAAAAAAAAAAAAAGAAGAATAACTTCTTGTTATCCATGGATCTTTGATTGATATTTAATGGTTGGAAATATTAATCTAACCTTGAGAACATTCTGTTTCGCCATCTCGATGGAATTTAATGATGTGTTTCATTTTCTCATTCCAGATCGAAAATGACGAGAATTTATACAACTCCTTAAACCATGGTATTCATAGGAGAGGTTATGAACCTATATAGAAATATAGTTTCTATCGTAGCATGAGTGCATGAAAGAAAGTTTACCTATGCCAATTCCTGACGGAACGAATCACACTTTTACCACTAAACTATACCCGCTTTTTTTTTGCGTTGCCAAACTAAAGCGTAAATAGGTATACTATTTACCGAAGTAGGGGATGCTCTTATCCACAAGATCCTATTCTTGTGGATTATCCTTTTTTGTTTCGTGAATACCAAACAAATTGGTTATATATCAACATAATCAATTTGTCAAGAATTGTTTTGACAACATTTTTTATTTCCATTGAGTTCCTCAATGGTTCATGTACTCTTCATTCATAGGTGTCTTTGAAAGACAAGAGTATTCCTATATTAGGATTCACTCCCCGTTGTTCCTCAATAGCTCAGTGGTAGAGCAGTCGGCTGTTAACCGATTAGTCGTAGGTTCAAATCCTACTTGGGGAGATGATTTTTGTTCAAGCACTCGCTTGGAACATTTGGTTACTTCAAATGCCCTTTTTTTCCTTAAAAAACATTTCTTTTTTATTGATGCAAAATCGCCAAAACCCAAGAAGGAGAGACATGTCCAATAGTCTGGACATAGTATAGTAGTGCGGAAAACAAGGAGAGAACAGTCCGAAGTACATAAAAGTTTGGATGACACTACAAAAGCTCAATTAGTTGGGTTAATTAGTTCGACTCATTCTGAGTCGAGCTAATTATTCCTTGTAATTACTTGATGGATTTCTGCAAAGGGAAGATTAGTTGCTTTTAATTTTTCAAATAATTAAAAAATTCCAGGTAGACCTATGTACTAGCATTATTGAAAATACGCGATCAATAATTTT